ATGAGAGAAATATTAGCAAACGTTTAACGTTAGTTGTTAATTTAAAAGTTAATGAATCCCAATTGTCTGGAAAATTTTATAAATATTGTTTTGCTATATTAAAAACGCGCCTATATGTTAAATTCCTTAATTTAGATTATTAGTGAAAAAGTTTTTGAACATCTGAATTTTTTAGATGTTCAAAAACTTTTTCACTAATAATCTAAATTAAGAAGTATTAAATAAGCAAAACTAACGCCTCCAAATGAACCAATAAAAAATCCAGAAGTAAATTGGTTCCAATTTTTACCATTTAATAAATCATTTTTATTAATCACCTCAGAATCTTGGAAAGTTACTTTTCCATACATAGCTAAGCAAACAGTTAATATTGTTACTAAACCTACAGAAGATAGAAACCCAATTAAAAGTGAAATTTCAGATGCTCGTAATGGTCCTAATTTTTCAAAAGGTCCTAGTAATAAATAACCATGTGCCATACCAATTTCTAATCCTCGTAAAAGAGGAGATAGTCCTTTTCTATAAGCTGGTAAACTACCTAAATAAGCTTTTGTTGCTGCTGATGAAGTGACTGGTGTTGATAAGTGCCCAACCGAAGGATCATCGTTGTAAGGTTTAATAAAACTTGTCATAAGTATTTTGTAAAACTTTATTATATAAAAATATTTATATCTTTTTAAAAGAGAATAATTTAGGATTCCAGTGAATGAGAAATTTTATTTTTTGAACCAGTTGAGCCAATTAAATTAGTGTATTTTTTGGTTTTAGATATATAATAGTATATTATATCATTTTTTATAATTTTTAGCCAAGGAAAAAAAATGAGTGTTCTTATTGATTATGTTTTATTGTTAGGTATCGCCTTTGTACTTGCATCTGGTTTGTTTTTAGGCCTTAAAGGAATTAAATTAATTTAGTTTTTTTTAGTCTTGTTAATATTTAAATTAAATTTAGAATTTTAGTCTAAACATTTATAAATTCTATACTGTTAAGAAAATAAAGAAAGAATTATGAGCACTGAGAAAATTAATAACTTATTAAAACGTGATATTGTAGTTGGTTCTAGACGTTTTAGCAATTATTTCTGGACATTTATTTTATTTTTTGGGGGATTGGGATTTTTACTTACAGGTATTTCAAGTTATTTTCAAAAGAATTTATTATTTTTTATTAACTCAACAGAACTATCCTTTTTACCTCAAGGGCTGGTTATGACATTCTACGGAGTTGTTGCTATAAGTCTAAGTATATATATTGGGCTTACCGTTTTTTGGGATGTTGGTAGTGGATATAATGAATTTGATAAACAAAATGAACTAGTTAGAATAGTGCGACGTGGGTTTCCTGGGAAAAACCGTCAAATATTATTAGTATATGCGTTCAAAAATATTAAAAGTATTAAATTAAATATCCAAGATGGGATTAACCCCAAGCGTGTTATTTATTTATGTACAAAGGATCAACGAGAAATTCCACTTACACCTGTTGAACAACCAAGGTCTTTAGAGATTTTGGAAAATGAAGCCTCTGAATTAGCAAGATTTTTAAATATTAATCTAGAAGGACTTTAATTTATTAAAATTAGTATAGATAATATTTATTTTTAAACTACTTATTTATTTATTTATCTTTTAGTTAGAATAAAACTAATAAACATAAATAAATTATATTATAGTAGGTTATAAGTGCGAGCATAGTTTAGTGGTAAAACCATAGCCTTCCAAGCTATTGATGCGAGTTCGATTCTCGCTGCTCGCTAATAATAAAAATTTCCACTTAAAAACTTTTTAGCCCAATTATATTTTACAAGAAAAATCAGATTTTAATAGGAATGAGAAATAATTTTGTTATACTTATACACAAGAAAGGTATAATATATTTTTATAAAATGGAGAAAGTTTTAAAATGTCTGGTGGTTCAACAGGGGAACGTCCTTTTTCTGATATCATAACAAGTGTACGCTATTGGATTATTCATAGTATTACAATTCCTTCTTTATTTATTTCTGGTTGGTTATTTATAAGTACTGGTTTAGCCTATGATGTTTTTGGAACTCCTAGACCTAATGAATACTTTACACAGGACAGACAACAAGTTCCGTTAGTAAATGATAGATTTAGTGCTAAGCAAGAACTAGAAGACTTAACAAGAGGTTTATAAAAAAAATATAAAATTTAGGAGAAATACGTGACTAGAAATACAAATCAACCTGTAGCTTACCCTATTTTTACTTTTCGTTGGCTTGCTATACATGGTTTAGCTGTCCCAACGATATTCTTTATAGGTGCAATTACATCAATGCAATTTATCCAACGATAGGAGTTTATTCAATGACAGGTCCAAATCCTAATAAGCAAGAAGTTGAAATAAGTCGTACATCTTTATACTGGGGTTTATTATTATTTTTCATATTAGCAGTACTTTTCTCTAGTTATTTCTTTAACTAAAGAATTTTGTAATTACTAGATAGAATTTTTATAAGGTTAAGAAAAGATATAGGAGCAAGAGAATATTATGGCAGGAACAGGAAGAATACCACTTTGGTTAGTCGCATTAGTTGGTGGCCTAGGAGTTATAGTTGTTGTAGGTACTTTTATTTTTGGTTCTTATTCTGGGTTAGGGTCTTCACTTTAACGATGAATTGTTATGGGCTTACTGTTTATCTACATTGAAAAAGACACTATTGAATAATTTTCGAAATTTCCAAGGTTCTCTAGAGAACCTTGGAAATTTCGAAAATTATTCAATAGTGTCTTTTTCAATGTAGATAAACAGTAAGCCCATAGCAACAGCAGGAAAAACTAGCCCAACTAAAGGAACTAAAATTGAAGGTAAATAATTAATTAACATAATATATTTTATTAATAAATTTTGTAGTAAACGATACTAACACATAGATTTAAGACTAAATTTAAACTATACGAATGCATTCAACAAAGAGTGAAAATTTTTATAATCGTCTAAAAGAAATGCATAATTTTGCAGAAATCTACGCTAAACAAACTAATACCTTTTTTTGCTTAGACCCTTCAATAACTTCTGTAATTATTACAGGGTTAGCTACTTATAAAGATAATTATGGAGTTCCGTTATGTCCTTGTAGAAATTTTCGTAGCGAAAAAGCTGAAATTGAACTAAATTATTGGGTTTGCCCTTGTGTTTCAATGCGCGAACGGAAAGAATGTCATTGCAAATTATTTGTACAACCTAATGACTCAAGTGCCTCAGAAACTCAAAAAATTAGCCTAGATACTATTTATAAAAATTTATAAATCAGCTTTTTTTGCTATAAAAATAATAAGTGGGCCTGATACAATAATTAGTGTTGCAGTAATTACTTGACCAATAACTTGCCAATTCATACGATTTTTCTCCTGAATAATTATCTAGGTATTTTTGTATACATAAAAACGGAAATACTTATTAATAACACTTATTTAAATCCGCAAGACTAAAAAATCATTTATTAATACTTTTATTATAATTCAAACTAACAAAGAAAATAAAAACTAAGATAGCTATTTTTATTTTCTTATAAAAGTACCTTAATTATTTTCCTACATTTTTAGTAAATCATTAGAAACCAAGTTTAATAAATTATGGACAAATATAAATTTTTTCTTAAAAAATTCTATATTTAAAACCTTTAATTACATTAACTAATAAATTGCTTTTTAAACGACCATTAATCAATAAATATTTTTACTAAGGAGTGAAGAACATATGGAAACAGTAAAAAGCTTAGAAAATTTATCTTTAGAAAAAAATTTAAACTTAAAACAAGTTTATTTAGATACACAAATAAAAACGATAATTGACATATTGGAAGAAGAATTAGTTGGTTTACTACCTGTTAAAACAAGAATTCAAGAAATTTCAGCATTACTAGTTATAGACAAATTAAGAGAAAACCTAGGGTTCACAACTGGAAATCCAGGCTTACATATGTCTTTTACTGGGAGTCCTGGTACAGGTAAAACTACTGTTGCAACTCGTATGGCTGATATTCTTTTTAAATTAGGGCATTCAAAAAAAGGACATTTATTAACTGTAACTAGGGATGATTTAGTTGGGCAGTATATTGGACACACTGCTCCAAAAACTAAAGAAGTACTAAAAAAAGCAATGGGTGGTCTTTTATTTATTGATGAAGCTTACTATTTATATAAGCCAGATAATGAAAGAGATTATGGAAGTGAAGCAATTGAAATTCTGTTACAAGTCATGGAAAACCAACGTGATGATTTAGTAATTATTTTCGCAGGGTATAAAGAACGTATGGAACAATTCTATAGCTCTAACCCAGGTTTGTCTTCACGAATAGCAAACCATGTTGATTTCCCAGATTATTCTCCTGATGAATTACTTATCATCGCTAAAATGATGCTAGAAGAACAACAATATCAGTTTTCTCCTGAAGCTGAACCAGCATTTTTAAATTATATTTTAAAACGTCGTGAACAGCCACTATTTGCTAATGCTCGAAGTATAAGAAATTCTTTGGATAGAGCTAGAATGAGACAAGCAAACCGTAATTTTGATAGCGGTGGGCGTGTACTTACTAAGGCAGATTTAGTTACAATTACAGACGCTGATATTACGGCTAGTAGTGTATTTAGCTTATAATATATTAAGCTAAATTAAATAAATACAAGTAGGTAATTTCCGCATATTATGAATTCAATTAATCACATATACAACAAATTATTGAAATATGTTGTATGTGTGATTAATTGAATTTACTCCATATCCCTTTTTTATATCTCAAACTATATATTAATCTTACTACCAAATATTAGAAGGTTTAATATAATATAATATAAATTGTTGTAAGATTCCATCGAATTCTTTTTTTTCCCAGCATTTATTTATCTTTCCCAAGCTCTGTAAGAAATTATACGCTACCTATATTTTCTTGTTGTTTTCATTTTATAACAAAAATGATTGATTATAATAAAATACAAATTTTATATACCTTAAGTTAGTCTATTTTTTATATATTTTTTAAGTATAGATAACTCAGAAAAAGTATTTTTATTTGTTATTAATTCCAGGCCATTTCTTTTAACTATTATCTTAAGGTATATAGTTTTATTTGTTCTATTACTATAATAATACTACTAAGTTATAGTAATATTTGATAGGACCGCTTGAAAATATATGAATTATAAACATCTTAAAGTAGAATAAGCTTGTCTGTTTTAAAAAATACTTAGGAATATTAGAAGGTAAATCTATTTTGTTATGTATATAGAGTAATAAGAAGTTTTATACTTCTTATTACTCTAGCGATCTTTTGATCTATCTCTCTTATCTACCACAAAGTGGTAGTCAGAAATAAAATAATAATACAGAAATAAATCTGATTATTTTAATTGAATTAACCAACAACAGAAGGAGCAGAAATCGCAACAGGAAGAATTTCGTTAGATGCTAAATCTAATGGGAAATTATGAGCGTTACGTTCATGCATTACTTCCATACCTAAATCTGCACGGTTGATAATATCAGCCCATGTGTTGATAACACGACCTTCACTATCTACAACAGATTGGTTAAAGTTAAAACCATTTAAGTTAAATGCCATAGTACTAACACCTAAAGCTGTTAACCAAATTCCAACTACAGGCCATGCTGCAAGGAAGAAATGTAAAGCTCTAGAGTTGTTGAAACTAGCGTACTGGAAGATTAAACGACCAAAGTAACCATGTGCAGCTACAATGTTGTAAGTTTCTTCTTCTTGTCCGAATTTGTAACCGTAGTTAACAGATTCAACTTCACTTGTTTCACGGATTAAACTTGAAGTTACTAAAGAACCATGCATAGCACTGAATAATGAACCACCGAAAACACCAGCAACACCAGCCATATGGAATGGGTGCATTAAAATGTTATGTTCAGCTTGGAAAACGATCATGAAGTTAAATGTACCAGAAATACCTAAAGGCATACCGTCAGAGAAACTACCTTGACCGATAGGGTAAATTAGGAATACCGCAGAAGCTGCTGCTACTGGAGCAGAGAATGCTACGAAAATCCAAGGACGCATACCTAAACGGTAGCTAAGTTCCCATTCACGACCCATCCAACAAGCAACACCAATTAAGAAATGGAATACGATTAATTGGTAAGGACCACCATTGTATAACCATTCTTCAACTGAAGCAGCTTCCCAAATTGGGTAGAAATGGATACCAATTGCATTTGAACTAGGTATAACAGCACCACTAATGATGTTGTTACCGTATAATAAAGATCCGGCTACTGGCTCACGAATACCATCAATATCTACAGGAGGTGCTGCGATAAAAGCGATGATGTAACAAGAAGCTGCTGTTAATAATGTAGGAATCATTAAACAACCAAACCAACCAATGTATAAACGGTTTTCAGTACTAGTGATCCATGTAGCAAATGTTCCCCAATCTCTTTTTTCACTTTCGCGTCTTTCTAAAGTTGCAACCATAATAGTTTTTTTAAAATAAGTTTTAATTCTTCCCAGGTAACTTGTATTTTTCAAAAATATTTATAATTTTTACCAAGATATAAGTTAATAATAACCTGTTACTTACTATTGTAGTTATTTTACATATTAATAAAGTGGGAGATAACTATAACTTAGATTTTATGTATTTAAAATATAATAACGTTGTTATTTTACTTTTAATCCTACTACTTTGTTTTTATAAAACTAAAGATAACCAATTAATATTCTAGGTAAACTGAATTGATATTAGAATAATTGAATATATTACATATTGACAATTAAAATTTTATTACGTTACAATAGAATGCAATCTATAATTGATTATTAGTAAATCTGAATTTATTTACTAAGCATTAATTTTTTAATCTTTTAAATTATCAAAATAGAATTTCTTTATAAGAATTATTAGCTATGTCACATTCTGTAAATATTTATGATACTTGTATTGGCTGTACACAATGTGTTCGTGCTTGTCCTACTGATGTATTAGAAATGGTTCCTTGGGATGGTTGTAAAGCAGGACAAATTGCTTCAGCTCCTCGTACAGAAGATTGTGTTGGTTGTAAACGTTGTGAAACAGCTTGCCCAACAGATTTTTTAAGTGTTCGTGTTTATTTAGCTGCTGAAACAACGCGTAGCATGGGATTAGCATACTAACAATATATTAGCCAAGTATAGTTTATATATAAACTATACTTGGCTAATATGTTATTATGTCACTAGTAGTGGGTTGCTAACTCAATGGTAGAGTAATCGGCTTTTAACCGAAAAGTTCTGGGTTCAAGTCCCAGGTGACCCAATTAGTATTATTAAATTTATTGCACGGTTTTTATCTTATGAAACTTATACTTATATTTTAAAGTATAAGTTTCACCAGATAAAGATTTAATATTGTTAATACATTAATTAACAAACAATATATAGTGCGTAGTAATTATACTCCAGATGGACTATTTTCTGGTTTTTTCTCAGTTAGCATAGAAGTTTCTTTTGGTTGTCTGTGTCTAGGTAATGAAATTTTATATTTTGGTTTTTCTTTTGGTTTTTCTTTGTCTTCTGGTTTAATCTCTTCTTCTTCTTTTTTAATCGTTTTTGATATTGAAACTTTAACCTTATCAAAATCAACATCCACTAAAATATCTACAGGGTCGTCATCATCATGATCTTTCTTATAACGTAAATATTCAAGAGAAACTTTGTCTTCAACTAATTTCACAAGAGCACGACGTAAAGGTCGAGCACCATAAGTAGGGTTAAAACCTTCTTCAATTAATAATTCCATCATTCTAGGAGTTAAAGATAATGAAATTTCTTTCTCTTTTTTTACTCTTTCTATTAAATCTTTTACCATAATAACTGCAATTTGCTTAATATTATTTTTGGTTAATTGTTCAAAAACAATTATTTCATCTATACGATTTAAAAATTCTGGCTTAAAGAATGCTTTAAGACTTTCACCAACAGTATTACATAATTGCGCGTATTTCGTTTTTTTGGTATCCCCTGTTTCGCCACCAAAACCAATACCCTGCGAGGCTAATTCATTATTCTGGATTGCTTTAGAACCTAAATTTGAAGTCATTATTAATATTGTGTTCTTAAAATCAATAACCCTTCCTTTAGAGTCTGTTAAACGACCATCCTCAAGTATTTGAAGTAATAAATTAAACACATCTGGGTGAGCTTTCTCAACTTCATCAAACAAAACAACAGTATATGGCTTACGTCTGACAGCTTCGGTTAGTTGCCCGCCTTCGTTATACCCAATATAACCTGGTGGTGAACCAATTAATTTGGCTACAGTATGACGTTCCATAAATTCTGACATGTCTAAACGAACCATAGAGTCTTCTGCGCCAAAAAAGAATGATGCAAGAGTTTTTGTTAATTCAGTTTTCCCTACCCCAGTAGGCCCTGAGAAGAAGAAACTTGCAATTGGTCGTTTCATATTTCGCATCCCAACTCTAGCTCTTCGTACAGCCCGAGCTACAGCTGAGACAGCTTCTTTTTGCCCAATTACTCGTTGGTGAAGAACATTTTCTAATTCTAGTAATCTTGTATTTTCATCTTTGGTAATTTTTGTCACTGGAACACCAGTCCATAATGCCACAATCGAAGCAATGTCTTGGGCCCCAACCTTTAATCTTTCTAATACTCCTTTTGGTACAATTCTTTTTTGTGCTTTTATAATAGCACCCATTTGAGCACGTAAATTTAATTCGTCATCTCGGATTTCAGTTGCTGTTTCAAACCTTTGCTCTCGAACAGCTAAATCTTTATTATCTAAAATAGTTCGCAATTCTTTATCTAAAATATGTACAGCTTCAGGAAGACGATAATTCACTAAGCGAACTCTTGCACTACCTTCATCAATTAGATCAATTGCTTTATCAGGTAAAAATCGATCAGCTATATATTGGGCACCTAAATTGGCTGCTGCAGTTAGAGCTTCATTTGTAATTTCTAATCTATGGTGCTGCTCATAACGTAGTCTTAAACCTTTTAGAATAGTTATAGTTTCTTCTATACTAGGTTCATTTACCCAAACTGGTTGGAAACGACGTTCTAAAGCTGGGTCCTTCTCAATATGTTGTCGATATTCATCAATTGTTGTAGCTCCTATACATTGTAATTCTCCACGTGCCAGAGCAGGTTTTAAAATATTGGCAGCATCTAATGCTCCTTCTGCTGCACCAGCACCAACTAATGTGTGAACTTCGTCGATCACAATAATTATATTTTTTTGTTCTTTTAATTCTTGTACGATTCTTTTTAAACGTTCTTCAAATTCCCCACGATATTTTGTCCCTGCTAATAATAACGTAATATCTAAAACAAATACTTTATGGTCATGCATTTCACTAGGAACTTCACGTTGAATAATTCTTTGTGCTAGGCCTTCAGCTACTGCTGTTTTACCAACTCCAGGCTCACCGATTAAAATTGGATTATTTTTACGTCGTCTTGATAAAATTTGTATAACACGTTCAATTTCATTTTGTCTACCAACAACAGGGTCTAATTTTGCTCTTTCTGCTGCTTCTGTTAAATCTGTTGTATACTCTAATAAATTCGGAGCTGTTAAAGAAGCTCTATCTAAATCATCAAAAAGAAATAAATCCTTTGTCTGATTTTGATCCCCTGATCCAACATTAGCTAAAACTTTTGAAGACCCAGATTCATGGTTTTTATCTAACTCATTAAGCACATAAGCTTTAATTCGAGGTATGTTTGCACCCAAGTTTTGTAAAACTTTTGAGCATATACCATCTGTATCATTTAATAGTGCTAAAAAAATATGCTCAGTATTGATATAACTATGGTTTAACTCCTTCGATTGCTTTATTGACATTTCTAATACTTTTTTTGCTCTCGGGGTAAAGGGGATTTCTATTGCAACAAACCCTGTTCCTTTACCTATAAGTCTTTCCACTTCTATTCTTACTTTTCTAATAGTAATTCCATACTCTCTAACAGCATTAGTGGTTACACCGCAGCCTTCACCTAATAGGCCCAAAAGTATTTGTTCCGTACCTACAAAATTATGGCCTAAACGTCTTGATTCTTCTTGTGACATCATAATTACTTGTAACGCCCGCTCAGTAAACCTTTCAAACATAAATATACCTCCTAAATTGGTGTTAATTAATAAAACTATAGACTGCTTGAATCTTCCTATAATTTTAATATTATTTAAAACAGTTATTCTATTCTTAAATAATATCTCTATACCATTGTATAACGAAGAGTTAAATTTTTCAAGCGGTGAGTGAAATAGAAAAAATCTTATAAGACCAAGTATAAGAAAAACTACCTTGATCTCCAAATGAAAAATATATTACTATATAATAGTAGTGATATATCTATATTACTATTATTAATAATTATCATTTAATAAAATACTTTTACTTAAATTAAACTATGGCAAAAAATAAAGGTGCTAGGATTATAATAACCCTAAGATGTACAAACTGCAAAAAAACATCGAACCCTAACGGAAAAACAGATATTAATTCTAGCCAAGGGGCAACAGCAAGCAAAAGTAAAAAAAAAATCGATTATACAACAACAAAAAATCGTAGAAACACTCCAGATAGACTTGAATTAAAAAAGTTTTGCCCTAACTGTAATTCACATACACAACAAAAAGAAATAAAATAAGGAGTATAATATGCCAAATAATGATAATAAGGGAAATAAAGGAAAACCGACAAAAACTAGACGCCAGCCATTTAAACTTAAACCAAATGAGACAATTGATTATAAACAAGTTGATATTCTTTTATCGTTTTCAACAGAACATGGTAAAATTAAATCTCGTCGTTCAACGAATCTAACATTAAAACAACAAAGACAACTTTCAAAAGCTATCAAAAGAGCAAGATATTTACATTTATTACCTTTTGTTACATCAGTAGAAAATTAATGTTCTTAGAATATTAGCTTAAATGTTATAATATTTTTAAACTATACTTTTTCTTTACTTTTTCAAGAAATAAGATATAAAAAATATAAAAACAGAAAAAATATGAGTCGTTCACAAAGAAATGATAATTTTATCGATAAAACTTTTACGATTATGGCAGATATTATCTTGAAAGTTTTCCCAGCAAGTAAAGAAGAGAAGCAAGCTTTTTTTTACTATAGAGATGGTATGTCAGCACAATCTGAAGGTGAGTACGCAGAAGCATTAGAGAATTACTACGAAGCATTACAGCTTGAAGAAGATCCTTATGATCGTAGTTTTATCTTATATAATATTGGTTTGATCTATTCTAGTAATGGAGAATACCTAAAAGCTTTAGAGTATTACCACCAAGCCTTAGAATTAAACCCAAATTTACCACAGGCGTTAAATAATATTGCTGTTATATATCATTACCAAGGTGTAAAGGCTTCCGAAAAACAAAATATTGATGTCGCTAAATTACTTTTTAATAAAGCTGCTGAGTATTGGAAACAAGCAATCAATCTTGCCCCAAATAATTATATAGAAGCTCAAAATTGGTTGCGAACAACAGGTCGACTTTCCGCTTAAAAAACTTTAAATATATAACTAGCTTTTCTTAATCGAAATTTATTGATCTTTTTTTTATTTGTACAATCTATTACTTCAATTTTTTTAGTCTAAACTAAGACTCATTTTACTTTTGTTCTCAAGCTTAAATAAAATTAATTAAAAAAATTTCAGGTTTCATTATTATTTAATAATGCAAATAATTAAAAAATGACTGAAAAAACAGTAACGAATGATAAAAATGTTAATACAGGTTATATAACACAAGTTATTGGACCAGTTATCGATGCAGTCTTTTCTTCAGGTATATTACCAAAAATTTATAATGCTCTTGAAGTAGAGAGTAAAGAAGGAGTTATTATTTGTGAAGTACAACAATTATTAGGGGATAACAGAGTTAGAGCTATTGCAATGAGTGCTACTGATGGTTTACAGAGAGGAGTTAAAGTTATTGATACTAAATCTCCAATCCTAGTTCCTGTAGGTAAACCAACTCTTGGCCGTATTTTTAATGTTTTAGGACAAACTGTAGATAATTTAGGAGATGATACTGGTAATGAAACATTACCTATTCACAGACCTGCACCAGCCTTCACAGACCTTGAAACTAAACCAGCTATTTTTGAGACTGGTATTAAAGTAGTAGATTTATTAGCTCCTTATCGTAGAGGTGGTAAAATTGGACTTTTTGGTGGTGCAGGAGTAGGTAAAACTGTTTTAATTATGGAATTAATTAATAACATTGCGAAAGCTCATGGTGGTGTTTCTGTTTTTGGTGGAGTAGGTGAAAGAACACGTGAAGGTAATGATTTATACATGGAAATGAAAGAATCCGGTGTAATAAACGAAAAAAATTTATTAGAATCTAAAGTAGCTTTAGTTTATGGTCAAATGAATGAGCCACCTGGTGCACGTATGCGTGTTGGGTTAACTGCTCTAACAATGGCTGAGTATTTCCGTGATATTAATAAACAGGATGTTTTATTATTTATCGATAATATTTTTAGATTTGTGCAAGCTGGTTCAGAAGTTTCAGCCTTATTAGGACGTATGCCTTCAGCCGTAGGATACCAACCTACTCTAGGTACTGAAATGGGTGCTTTACAAGAACGTATTACATCAACTACTCAAGGTTCGATTACTTCTATCCAAGCTGTTTATGTACCTGCGGATGATTTAACTGATCCAGCTCCAGCTACAACTTTCGCTCATTTAGATGCAACAACTGTATTATCTAGGGGTTTAGCTGCCAAAGGAATATACCCAGCTGTAGACCCTTTAGATTCAACTTCAACTATGTTACAACCTTTAATTGTTGGTGATGAGCATTATAAAACAGCTCAATTAGTTAAAGAAACATTACAACGTTATAAAGAACTACAAGATATTATTGCAATTCTAGGGATTGATGAATTATCTGAAGAAGATCGTTTAGTTGTAGATCGTGCTAGAAAAATTGAACGTTTTTTATCACAACCATTCTTCGTTGCAGAAATATTTACTGGGTCTCCTGGTAAATACGTAGACTTAGAAAACACGATTAAAGGTTTCAATATGATTTTAGGTGGTGAATTAGATGATTTACCTGAACAAGCTTTTTATTTAGTTGGCGATATTAATGAAGCAATCTCTAAAGCAAAAACTTTTAATAATTAATTAGGGAATTTTCCAATGAGTTTAAATATTCGTGTAATTGCTCCAGATGGATTAATTTGGGATACTTCTTCCGATGAAGTAGTTCTACCTAGTCTTACAGGTCAATTAGGTATCCTTACAGGCCATGCTCCTTTAATTACTGCTCTTGAAATCGGGATTCTTAGAATTAAAGTTAATTCATCTTGGACACCCATTATTGTTCTTGGTGGCTTTGCTGTCATAAAAAATGATGAAGTTATAGTTTTAATTAGTGGAGTAGAAGAAATTGTAAAACAAGATTACGCCCAAGCAAAAGAGTTTTTAGCTAAAGCTACAAAAAATTTAGATTTAGCACAAACAACTAAAGAAAAAATTGATGCATCACAAGAGATGAAAATAGCATCATCTAAGTTACAGGCTTTTAAATTTATAGAGTCTTAAAGCATTAATAAATATTTTTGTAGAAACTATGAAAGAAAATGTTAAAACATTGAAGTTTAAATTTTATTCTATGACGGATATTATTAAGACTTCATCACGTTCAATTACAGAATTATATTTTAACGAGCATTTTGATGAACTAAGGCAACGTGTGTTTCATATTTTAAGTTTTTTATCTTTAATTACATTTTTTACATTTTATAATGTGAAATTATTAGTTAAAATTTTAGAAAGCCCAGTCTCAAATATACAATTCTTTCAACTATCTCCGGGCGAATATTTTGTTTCGACTTTAATAATTTCATTTTATGCTGGTGTTTTATTTTCTACACCATTACTGTTAAGTCAAACACTTTTCTTTTTTAGACCTGCTTTAACTAAAAATGAAAAAAATATTATAGTCGGTTTATTGATTAGCTCTATTGTTTTGTTTATTCTAGGATTACTTTTTTCTTACTTTCTTTTGATTCCTGCAGCCTTAAATTTTTTTATTTTTTATGGCGCAGAAGTTATCGAGCCTTTTTGGTCTTTTACCCAGTATTTTAATTTTGTCTCTACTTTATTTTTTAGTACAGGATTAGTGTTTCAAGTACCAATTGTTCAAATTATCCTAAGTTTATCTAAGATAGTTGACCCAATAAAAATGTTAAATTATTGGCGACCGATGATACTTTTTTCTACAATACTAGGTGCTGTATTAACACCTTCAGCAGATCCTATAACACAATTATTATTATCAAGTGCTTTATTTTTGTTATACTTTTTAGGGAGCATAACATCGATCAATTTAGTAAAAAAAGAGGTTTTATAAGGGTAATAAGGAATTAATTCCTTATTACCCTTATAAAACCTCTTTTTTTACTAAAATCTCTTTCTATCAAGGATTATCAATTAAAAACTTTTTAATTTACCTCATTTCAATATGGAACTTTTGAAAAGACTAATGAAATTTACCATGATAAGCTTTTTTTTTATCATTAGTAGTCTTACACTTTCTGTTAAGATATCAGAAGCCTATCCAATTTATGCACAACAGGCATATACAAACCCGCGTGCAGCAAATGGACGAATTGCATGTGCAAATTGCCATTTAGCAGAAAAACCTGTGCAAATAGAATCACCAAAAGCTATATTACCAAATAAAGTTTTTGAAGCAGCTGTAAAGATTCCTTATGCCAAAGATGCCAAACAAGTTCTGGGGAATGGTCAATTAAGTGGATTAAACGTTGGTGCTGTTGTTATCTTGCCTGAAGGTTTCAAATTAGCACCAAAAAATTTAATTTCAAAGGAAATACAGGAAAAAAGTAAGGGGGTTTATATCTCTCCTTATAGCTCAACTCAGGATAACATATTAGTAGTTGGTCCAATTGCAGGTGATACACATCAAGAAATTATTTTCCCGGTTTTATCACCTGACCCAGCAACTAATAAAAATGTTAATTTCTTAAAATATCCAATTTATGTTGGGGCAAATAGAGGTCGAGGACAAATATACCCTACTGGAGAAAAAAGTAATAATAATATCGTTACTTCATCTTTTGAAGGTCAAATTGCAGAAATCCAAACTTTAGATAAGGGTGAAACTGCAATAACTATAGTAAGTTCTGCTGGTAAAGAAACTAAACAAACTATTCCTAAAGGCCTATCATTAGTAGTTTCAAAAAAAGATACTATTAAATTAGATCAACCGTTAACGAAAGATCCTAATGTTGGTGGGTTTGGACAAACCGATGTAGAAATTGTTTTACAAGATCCAACTAGAATAATTGGTTTCATAATTTTTGCTTTTTCTGTACTATTTACTCAAATCTTTTTTGTAATTAAGAAAAAACAATTTGAAAAAGTTCAGGCTGCGGAATTAAAATTTTAGTATTGCTTTTTTTCAATAAATTAAAGAAAAATTATTTTTCTTTAGTTTATTGAAAAAAATCTATTTATTAAGTAAAAACTAAAGAGAAATTTGATTATCTAGGGGAACTTTTTATTTCATAACTATAGCTATAATCCTCTATTTTTTGTTTATCTCCACCTCGGAATTTTTGTTGATACTCATAAAATCGATCTTTTGGTTTTTTAGAGATTAACGGTAAGTTTATCTTCTTAAAACTTTCCGAAGATGGTATAAATAATATTTCCCCATTTTTTGTCTCACTACTATTCCAAAAACTTAAAAAATCACCCAACCCCATAGAGACAATTTTAACATTACTAGCGATATCTAATAACACTGTATCACTCTCAGATAGGTAAGCAGTTTCACTACGTTCATCTGGCTCAAGAAACTCATGAAGTTCTTCAGGAATACGTGGGAATAAAAAGCGTTGGTAATTTAATTCATATTGAGGTTTCAGTTGTGTACGCGATTTTATTAATCTATACTTCGTTAACCACAATTGAATTTTATCCATTCTGGTTTCTGGGGAAGCATATTTATTTTGTAACGTAAATGAATCATCGAAATAATCGATATTTGTTAATGGATAATCATCCTGGTTACTAGAATTCTCAATAAACCTTATCGTTTTAAAAGGTTCCAGAAGTTCTTCAAGAACTATTATTAATAAATCTTGTGCTTCTTCTAGATCAGAAAAAATCGGGATGATATTTTTGCTTAATAATTCATCTGTATTTTTATAAACTAAATCTTCTATTTCTGATAACTTTAATTCTTTTTTCTCTTTATTCCAAATATCATCTAGCCCAATGGTTTTGATATTCTTTTCTAAAATATCTTTAAATGTTCTATTAAAGCTTACTTCATCCCTTGGCGTTGTAAGGTAAGGTTCGACATTCGTAAATATTGTATTATCAAGAAATGCGTAATCATATTCATATTCACTCAAAAAATAATAAAGCATTCTTTCTTTTCCTGAATCATCTACTATCATTTCTGTAATTAATTTTGACTCATCTTCTTCCTGTTCTTCTATAGTTAAATCTTGTACCTCTAAATTCCCATTTATCCCATATTTTTTTGCTAAAACTAAAGCTTCTAAAGGTAATTCTGGTAAACTCCCATATGGAGCTTCAACCTCAAGTGCATGTTCTAATATAAAAGGTCTATTCCCTGGTTTACCTTCTATGAAACCCTTTTTATTAAGGTCTGCATCAGTTCTCATTAAAAAGGTACCTGCTCGCGCCGATATAGCTTTCCCATATGAAGAATTTGATAAATCATCAAAATTATTAATTGGTACAGCAACTAGAGCTTCTTTTCCTTCTCCTTTTATAGATTTAACAATAAAATAGACCTGAACTTTATTAAGTTTTTCTTTAGCGGCAAGATTTTGGTTAACATCTTTTTCCCCCGTAAGCTTAATTTTTTTATCACTTTCATTTAAATTTCCTGACTTATCGGTTTTTTCACTTCCATCATTAATCCCCCAACGATCAAAAATTTCATTTTCTTCACTCCACAGATTATTTACATTAACGTTATTATCAAATAAATTTTTGTCACTGTCATTAATCTCATTAGAGACACGACTCGACACATTAAGACCACTAGGCACGTTCTTAGGCACGAAATTTAAGTTCGTCATATTTTCAACTCATTATTTTTGATTATAAATCACCTCTGTTTACTATTTTTCCTATAGGTTATTCTATAAGAAAATATTGTATATAAAAAAATACAAACTGTATTGATAACTTATATTGTTATCATAATACAGTTTATATTTTTTATATACAATATTTATATTTAAAAGGTAGGAAATGTTAAAGCATCAGGATAAAAACGATTAGCTTCAATAATAAACCCGGCAGTAAATGTCATCCATCCAACAAATAAAACAGGTGCAGTCGAAAGATATTTTAAGAAATTGTCCATGTTGTTCGATACCTCTTAATTTATTATATATAGTGAAATTTTTTTTTTAGATTTCTAGGAATGTTATTATCGTGGAGATACAGTAATTTCAGAATCAGGAACTAAAAAATTCCCAGTAGTGAATTCTTGCCAAGCTGAAACTGGCCAAATAAATCCTGATGACATAATTTTTAATGCTAATGGAACATCAAGAATAATTTCTTTTTCTGTTGGGTTCGAAGTAGCACCAACTGTATTTAGATAACTACGACCAGCCCAACCTATCCAGCCACTTATATATAAGAACATCATTCCTGGAATCATGAATTCAACAGCATGGTCCCATCTTCCATCTGTTATTAGATGAGGTAAGCCTTCTTTCCCACATAATAACTCAGAGTTTGAGTAACGAGTAAATCTTTGCTTAGTTCTAGTAATTTGTTGTTCTAAAGCTAACGCTGGAGGAGATCCAGGCTCATATTTTTTAACTCTTACTTCTAATTTTTTGACACTAGCATCGAATCGCTTATTAAAAGGTGCAGAATCACTACATTTTGTTAAACCCGCAACATCGGCAAATGCTGCTAAAGGTATGCTGAGAGCTAAAAAAAATATTAATACTGATTTTTTAAAATTAAACATTAATTGGAAAAGTAATGAAAAACTATGAGTTTTAATAAAAAATAAATTTTTCATGCCATATAGCTTATATACAACATGGAAATAATGATATAAATATAGTATAGTATACTATTTGTGTAAAATTCAAGTTAGTTTAAGAACGTTAGACAATTTTTTGATTATCGACGATCAGTATAACGCTGAGAGCCAATTTTTTCAAGTTTTTGATTACGGCGAAGGGGTCTTGTTACTAATTCTAAAACTTCAATAGCATTTGTAAAACCATGGATTTGAGCAAATGTGAATTCAACAGACCACTTTGTATTAATACCCCTTGCTTCTAATGGGTTTGCATGCGCCATCCCAGTAATAACTAAATCAGGTTTCATATCACGAATTCTATCTACTTGATTATAATTATCAGGCTTTTCAATAATAATCGGAATTGGGATGTTTTTTTCTTTACAAGTTTTTTGCAATAGCTGTAATTCAGCTCCCTGATATCTTTTATCCATGTAAGGTATACCGATCTCAAATACAATCATACCTGATCTTATTAAAAAACGTGCTAATGAAATCTCTAATAAATTGTCACCCATAAAGAATACACTTTTACCGTCGATCAAACTAACATAATATTTTAATTTTTCCCAGATTTCATCTTCTCTTTGTTGTAAACCTTTAGGTTCAATACTAAAAACTGTACAAATCTTTTCCAACCAAGCTCTTGTACCATCAGGTCCAATAGGGAATGGAGCACCAATTAGTTTACATTTTCTTCTTCTCATCAATGTTGTTGCAGTTCTGCTTAGATATGGATTTACTCCACAGACATAATTCCCTTCATTGATAAGAGGTAGTTCAGTATAACGTTTTGAGGGTAACCAACCTGAAACTCGAATACCTTGTTTTTTCAATTCTAAAGTAAGTTGATTAACAACTGGGTCAGGTATAGAACCAAATAAAATAAGAGGTACATGTTCAATATAATCCTTATCAGTTGGGATTGCTTTTTCTAATGTTGTTTCTAGCTGCTTTGCATTTGGTCGTTGTGCTAAAGCAGCTAATACAGTATCCTCTCCCTGTGTAAAAGCATAATCAAGTCCATTTGCTCTAGCTACTACAATTGGTAAGCTTATTTCTGCTTCCAACTTTGGTGCAATACCTTCTAGATCCATTTTAATGATTTCTGTTGTACAGGTACCAATCCAAAATATTACACTTGGGTTTCGGTCTCTTTTTACTTGTAAACATAAGCGTTTCAGCTCTTCGTAATCACTTAATTGTGCTGATATATCACCTTCTTCTAATTCAGCCATCGCATAGCGAGGTTCCGCAAAAATCATTACTCCCAAAGCGTTTTGCAAAAAGTACCCACAAGTCTTTGTCCCAATAACTAAAAAGAAACTATCTTCAATTTTTTGGTACAACCAGGCAACACAACTAATTGGACAAAACGTATGATAATTCCCTGTTTCACATTCAAAATTTATCTTTTCTTTTAAATCGTTGTTATCTACATGTTTTATTTGATTCATATAAATCCTTTTACTAAAAAATTAAAATTTATAAGTCTACTCATTTTAGACTAAATCGAAAATACTTCATTTAAATCATTTTCAATAGTATCAAATTCTAATGTATCTTCATCTTTCTCTTTAGGGTTTAAATAGAAATCAGATAGTAAACTAAATAACTCACGATCTGCTGCTTCTTTTGGAACTACGCCTTCAGGATTAGCAATAAGTTGATCTGCTATATTTAGGTAGTATTCACAAATATAATATAAAGAACTATCAGATTCTGTCATTTCAAATAAAGTTTTACCTTTTACTCTTGAAACCCTAATGTCTTCAATAAGAGGTAGTACTTCTAAAACAGGCATTGGCACTGCATCAATATATTTATCAATTAAATCTCGAGTAGCTGTTCTATTACCTATAAGTCCTGCAAGTCTTAATGCATGTGTTCTAGCTTTTTCTCGCACTGAAGCAGCAATTCTATTTGCAGCAAATAATGCATCAAAACCATTATCTGTTACAATTAAACAATAGTCAGCATAGTTCAATGGTGCAGCAAAACCACCACAAACAACATCGCCTAAAACATCAAATAAAATCACATCATATTCATCAAATGCGTTTAATTCTTTTAAAAGTTTTACTGTTTCTCCAACAACATAACCACCACACCCAGCCCCAGCAGGTGGTCCTCCAGCTTCAACACAGTCAACTCCTCCATAACCTTGGTATATAACGTCTTCTGGCCAAATATCTTCATAATGATAATCTTTTGCCTGTAATGTATCAATAATCGTTGGAATTAAAAAACCAGTTAGTGTAAATGTACTATCATGTTTTGGGTCACAACCAATTTGTAAAACACGTTTTCCTCGTCTAGAAAGAGCAACAGAAATATTACAACTTGTTGTAGATTTACCGATACCACCTTTACCGTAAACAGCTAGTTTCATATATGACTCCTAATTTTTATTATGTGTTAACTAAATTATTATTATTTAAAAAATAATTATTAATAATAGTTGCTCTTAAGAGATATTGATTGGTATAAATGATATAAGCATATTATAATATAGTTTTTAACAAGTATTATTAAATTATATTATATTATTATGTTATATTACTATATATTATAATCTAAATATTTAACATATATACATTTATATAATATAATATAATTTTAGTTCATAATTTTAAATTTATTTACTTTAGATTTTTAGTCTTTAATTATATATTTAGTTGCATAATTTTTTGATATTTGGTTTTTTTGTAAATATATAAGCTATACTAATTAGGTACATTTGTGGCAATTTTAATTATATTATAAAAATAGGGGGTAATAATGTTTTTCCAGGATTTTTGTAACGTTTGTAATGATAGTAATATATTTAATAATGTACTTTTTGCTTCCTGCCTTGTCTCTACAATTTTCTATTGGTTTAGTTTAGGGTTTAAAAATATAAAAATTTTTAGTACTTTAGCAAAAATCACTTCAAAATTTGCAACCTTAAGTCTCTTTGTTTTTTTATTAAATCGTTGGATTCAATTTGGTTATTTTCCTTTAAGTAATTTATATGAATCTTTATTGTTTTTATCGTGCATACTTTTATTTGTTTACCAAGCTTTAGAATCTAAAACTCAAAGTTCGTTGTTTGGATGTATTATTGTCCCAATTGTTTTATTTATTACTGGTTTTGCTGCATTAACATTACCTCTTGAGATGCAAAAAGCAAGCGCTTTAGTTCCAGCTTTACAATCAAATTGGTTAATGATGCACGTTAGTTTGATGATGTTAAGTTATGCTATTTTAATTATTGGATCATCATTTGCAATAGTTTATGTAGGTGCCTTTTTAGAACTTGAAGATTATATAAAAACTATACCAGTTAGAGCTGCTGAATATGAAAAGCATATGCTAAAAACTTTAAACCTAACTAAAAGCCAATTTTTATATCTAGGATTAGATGTAATTTATAATGAAGAAGAAGATATTGTTATAAATAATCGTACAAAGTTTTTATATCATATAGATAATTGGAGTTACCGAGCTATAAGTTTAGGATTTCCTTTTTTAACCATTGGTATAATAGCAGGTGCTGTTTGGGCAAATGAGGCTTGGGGATCTTATTGGAGTTGGGACCCAAAAGAAACTTGGGCTTTAATTACTTGGTTAATTTTTGCGGCATATTTACATCTTCGGTTAATAGTAGGTTTAAATGGTAAAAAACCAGCTCTTTTAGCAAGTATAGGATTTTTTGTTGTTTGGATTTGTTATCTTGGGGTTAATTTTTTAGGTCAAGGATTACATAGCTACGGTTGGTTTACATAAAACTAGAATTACTTTTGTATCTTGTATAATATTTAATAATAATAAATTTACTTTTATTACTATAATTTAGTTATCTTAAAATGAATACCCTATTTATTAAATTTAAGAGAAAACTGATCTTTTTTAAATCCTTAGGGTAAAAAGATTGGTGCTGAAAGTTAAAAGGTTATTTTTATAGAAGAAAATCTAAAATAATAAGGAAATAAGGAGTTAAGGGAAATAAAATATATTGTCTTACTATATACTATAGTATATCTAACTCTATTTTATTGAATATAATGGTTCGATAGTATTTTTACAAAAAGGCTAATAAAATATGGAAATCATATTACTAACAAAGTTACCAGAACTGTACTCAATGTATAGTCCAATTGTAGATATTTTACCAATTGTTCCAGTTCTTTTTTTATTACTTGCCTTCCTTTGGCAAGCTTCAGTTGGTTTTAGATAAACAACTTATAAATAGTGGTTTTGTAGAAATATATTAGTATCTAGAATATGGGGCTAATGTTTTCTTATTATTTAAACTTATCAAACTCAATACCCTAATTACTTTAATAATTATTTATATATCTTTATATTATGATTGAACCTCTTCTTTTTGGTATGGTATTAGGTCTTATCCCAGTAACTTTAATTGGTTTATTTGTTGCTGCTTTTTTACAATACCGCCGCGGAAATAAACTTGGTCTATAAGAAAGAGAGATAATATAATTATTATCTCTCCTGTTTTAAATTTTTAATTACCAACTAGCTTTTCGTACACCAGGTAATAAGCAATTGTGTGCCATTTCTCTAACCATGTGTCGACATAAGCCAAAATCTCTATAAACCCCTCGACTACGACCAGTTCGCCAACAACGGTTTCTTAATCTTATACGTGAGCTATTTCTTGGTAGCTTTTCTATTTTTTTATGAACTTCCATTTGATCCGAAAAAGTATTTGCCTTTTTAAATTCTAAAAGAAGTGATTTTCGTTTCTCGCTATACTTTATAACTAATCTTTCTCGTTTTTTTTCTCGTTCAATCATTGATTGTTTAGCCATAGAAAATTCCTTAATTAATTTTTTTATGTTTTATTAAATTTGTATATTAAAGTAATATTATACTTTAATATACAAACCTAAACAATAGTATAATCTAAATTAACCAAATTTTCCAGTAGTTGAAGCTATAACAAAAGCAGCATAAGTTAAAATATAACCGACTGTAAAATGAACTAGCCCTACTAATCTGGCTTGAACAATTGATAGAGCAACAGGTTTGTCACGCCAACGAACTAAGTTCGCAAGAGGTGTACGCTCGTGAGCCCAAACTAATGTTTCTATAAGCTCTTGCCAGTATCCTCTCCATGAAATTAAGAACATAAACCCAGTAGCCCAAATTAAATGTCCAAATAAGAACATCCAGGCCCATACAGATAAACTATTCATACCATAAGGATTGTATCCGTTTATTAATGGCGATGAATTTAGCCATAAATAATCACGTAACCAACCCATAATATAGTTCGAAGACTCATTAAACTGAGCTGCATTACCTTGCCAAATTGTAACATGTTTCCAATGCCAATAGAAAGTAACCCAACCAATTGTGTTTAGCATCCAAAACATTGATAAATAAAAAGCATCCCAAGCTGAAATATCACAAGTACCACCACGACCTGGACCATCACAAGGGAAACTGTATCCAAAATCTTTTTTATCTGGCATTAATTTAGAACCACGGGCATCTAAGGCCCCTTTAACTAAGATTAATGTTGTAGTATGTAATCCTAAAGCAATAGCATGATGTATTAAAAAATCACCAGGCCCAATAGTTAAAAATAAATCATTTTTATCATTATTAATTGCTTCTATCCAACCAGGTAACCAGATTTCACTTCCGGCAACACTAGCAGGACTTTCTTTTGAAGATAATAAAAGATCAAAACCATAAACTGCTTTTCCTGAAGCTGCTTGAATAAATTGTGCAAAAACAGGTTCTACTAAGATTTGTTTTTCAGGTTGACCAAATGCAACTACAGTATCATTATGAATATATAGTCCTAATGTATGGAAACCTAAAAATAAACTAACCCAACTTAAATGAGAAATAATTGCTTCTTTATGTTCAAGCATTCTAGCTAATACATTATCCTGGTTTGCTTCTGGATCGTAATCTCTAACAAAGAAAATCGCCCCATGTGCAAATGCTCCTACCATTAGAAACCCAGCTATATATTGATGATGCGTATAAAGCGCTGCTTGAGTTGTAAAATCTTTTGCCATAAAAGCATAAGGAGGTATTGCGTACATATGTTGAGCAACTAGAGATGTAGTTACGCCTAATGCTGCTAGAGCTAAACCTAGTTGCATATGTAAAGAGTTTGTTATTGTATCAAATAATCCTCGATGTCCTGCACCTAATCTACCACCTGGTGGACGATGTGCATCTAGGATTTCTTTCATATTATGACCAATAGCAAAATTTGTTCTATACATATGACCAGCGATTATAAATACAACCGCAATGGCAAGATGATGATGTGCTATATCAGTAAGCCAAAGAGATTGAGATTGTGGGTGGAAACCACCTAAGAATGTCAAAATAGCAGTACCTGCACCTGTATTTGTACCAAAAATATGTTCTACCGTATCAGGGTTTTGAGAATAAGCATTCCAATTACCATCAAAAAATGGAGTTAAACCATCTGGATGTGGTAAAGTTGTTAAGAAATTATCCCAACCAACATGAATACCACGAGATGCTGGAATAGCAACATGAACTAAATGTCCTGTCCAAGCTAAAGAGCTTACTCCAAATAAACCTGTTAAATGGTGGTTTAAACGTGACTCATTAGTTTTAAACCAAGACAGGCTTGGACGGAATTTTGGTTGTAAATGTAACCAACCAGCAAATAATAATAAGCTAGATAAGGCTATTAAAAAAATAGACCCAACATATAAATCATTATTTGTTCTCATTCCGATAGTATACCACCAATGGTAAACACCTGAATAAGATATATTTACTGGGTAAAATGCACCACCTTTTGTGAAAGCTTTCATTGCAAGATCACCAAAATGTGGATCCCAAATTGTGTGCGCAATTGGTTTTACTTTTAATGGGTTTAAAGACCATTGTTCAAAGTTACCTTGCCAAGCAACATGGAATAAATTACCGGATGTCCAAAGAAAAATAATTGCTAAATGACCGAAATGAGAAGCAAAGATTTTTTGATATAAATTTTCTTCTGTCATCCCATCATGTGTTTCAAAGTCATGGGCTGTTGCAATTCCAAACCAAATTCTTCTAGTTGTCGGATCTTGTGCTAAAGCTTGGCTAAATTTTGGGAATTTAGTTACCATAGATATTTTACCTCGTTAATTTTATCCTACAGAAATAATTCTTGCTAAGAAGAATGACCATGTTGTTCCAATACCACCTAATAGATAATGAGCTAAACCTACAGCTCGACCTTGAGTAATACTTAATGCTCGAGGTTGAATTGCTGGTGCAACTTTAATTTTATTATGAGCCCAAACAATTGATTCAATAAGCTCTTGCCAGTAGCCACGACCACTAAATAAGAACATTAAACTAAATGCCCAAATGAAATGTGCTCCAAGGAAGATTAAACCATAAGCAGATAGAGAAGATCCATATGACTGAATTACTTGTGATGCTTGTGCCCATAAAAAATCTCTTAACCATCCGTTAATAGTAATTGCACTTTGGGCAAAGTTACCACCACTTATGTGAGAAACTGTTCCTGTTGGTGTTACTGATCCCCAAACATCAGATTGCATTTTCCAACTGAAATGGAATATAACTACTGAAATTGAGTTATACATCCAGAATAAACCTAAAAATATATGGTCCCAAGCTGAAACTTGACAAGTACCACCTCTTCCTGGTCCATCACAAGGGAAACGGAAACCTAAATTAGCTTTATCCGGTATTAGTTTTGAACTACGAGCATATAAAACACCTTTTAATAAAATTAAAACAGTTACATGGATTGTAAAAGCATGAATATGGTGAACCATAAAATCAGCTGTACTTAATTTTATTGGCATTATAGCAATTTTTGATCCAATAGAAACAATATCACCACCAAAAACGTAGCTTGCTGTTGTTAAAGCATTTGGTGCAGTACTACTTGGTGCTAATAAATGTAAATTTTGAATCGCTTGTGCGAAAATAGGTTTTAAAGGAATCCCTGTATCTGAAAACATATCTGGAGCACGCCCTAATGCTCTCATTGTATCATTATGTATGTATAACCCAAAACTATGGAAGCCTAAGAATATACAAACCCAATTTAAATGAGAGATAATAGAATCTCTGTGACGAACAACTCTATCTAATAAATTATTATAGTTTTTTGCTGGATTATAATCACGAACCATAAAAATAGCTCCATGAGCTGCACCACCTACAATACAGAATCCCCCAATCCACATATGATGAGTAAATAAAGAAAGTTGTGTAGCATAATCAGTAGCAATATAAGGATATGGAGGCATTGCATACATATGATGAGCAACTATAATACTTAACGATCCCATCATCGCCAGATTAATTGCTAGTTGCGCATGCCATGAAGTTGTTAAAATTTCATAAAGACCTGTGTGGCCTGCACCAGTAAAAGGTCCTTTATGAGCTTCTAAAATTTCTTTCATGCTATGTCCAATTCCCCAATTTGTGCGGTACATGTGACCTGCAACGATAAATAATACTGCTAAAGCTAAATGGTGATGAGCAGTATCACTTAACCAAAGGCCACCTGTAACAGGGTTTAATCCACCTTTAAAAGTTAAAAAATCAGAATATTCACCCCAATTTAATGAAAAGAAAGGAACTAAACCTTTTTTGAAACTTGGGTAAAGCTGGCCGATTAATTCCCTATTAATAATAAATTCATAAGGTAAAGGGATTTCTTGTGAAGCAACCCCAGCATCTAATAATTTATTAATAGGTAATGCTATATGAATTTGGTGTCCAGACCAAGCTAAACAACCTAATCCTAGTAAACCAGATAAATGGTGATTTAACATTGATTCTGCATTTTGAAACCACTCTAATTTTGGAGCAGCTTTGTGGTAATGGAACCAGCCTCCAAATAACATTAACCCAGACATAATTAGTCCACCAATGGCAGTCCAGTATAATTCAATTTCACTTGTTATACCTTCAGCACGCCATAATTGGAAAAACCCTGATGTTATTTGAACACCTTGAAAATTACCACCAACATCTCCATTTAGGATTTCTTGCCCAACAATAGGCCACACGACTTGTGCGCTAGGTTTAATACCAATAGGATTATTTAACCATGCTAAATAATTTGAGAAATAGGCACCGTGAAAATGCATTCCACTTATCCATAAAAATATTATTGCTAGTTGTCCAAAATGTGCACTAAAAATTTTTCTAGAAACTTCTTCTAAAGAATTAGTTTGGCTATCAAAATCATGCGCATCGGCGTGTAAATTCCAAATCCAAGTAGTTGTTTTTGGGCCTTTAGACAATACACGCGAAAAATGACCTGGCTTAGCCCATTTTTCGAAACTAGTTTTGTTAACATCACGATCAACGAGAACTTTAACTTTGGCTTCTTGCTTATTGGAGTTCATTTACCTTTTCCTCTCTGGAGACATAAAGATAGGAAACGCTCAAGTCTCATGAAATAGTTATACTATTCCGAATTGAGTTTTCACTAATATATTATAACTAATTTCCTAAAAAAAAGAAACTTTATCACATTATTACAAAACTTGTGATAACAATAAGTTTTTTTATATGTTTATATAAGTATTTTAAAGATCCTATTTTTGTAAATATTTTTTGAACACTGCTATAATTTATACCCCCAAGGGAATTCGAATCCCTGTTCCCTCCGTGAAAAGGAGATGTCCTAGGCCTCTAGACGATGGGGGCTTAAATTATTTTTTACACTTTTAGTATAAAAAATAATTTCTACATATTTATTTGAGCAGGCCCAGAAGGAATTGAACCTACATTAGAAACTTAGAAGGTTCCGGTCTTTATCCATTAGACGATGAGCCCATTTATCTAAAAATTATTACTTTTTTAATAGCTTCTAGAATAACGCTTATAAATTGTAATCATATGTATATATATATATATATGGTATGAACATAACTTTGTCAAATGCTATAAATTAAAAAATTAAAATATAGAGATGAAAGATATAATATTTTATGTTTAGAAATTATTTCTAAACATAAAGTATTATATCAAAAAAGGAAACTAGTAGTTAACTTAACTTTATATTTCTACAAAGAATTATTAACTAACACAACAAATAATGTTGAGCTTCCAAGGCTTTTCTAAAAACAAAACTAACTGAGAACCTTTAATTAAGACAACAGTAAGTCTCTAGAAAATAAGAAATAATGTCTTATTCTTAATAACGATCTCCAGCAGGTCTTGCTTGAACAGCATAACTTGAAATCGTGTATTGAATGTTACGACCACTAACTTCATTACGTTCTAAATAGAAACCAGGTTCGTTTGCAGGTCGTTGTACAATAAATGATAATACACAACTTTCTGTACCGATACTAGCATCAAACGCATTAATTTTAATGTAACCTTCTGGGTTAACTTTTCTACATTCACCAAGTTCATACATTAATGCAGCAGGATCTTGGATGTCAAATAAAGGAAGACCCCATAATTCCCAATATGAATTACGTGGGTGTGGATCATCCGTCCATTCTACACTAACAGCCCATCCTTTTGACATAGCATAAGCAACTTGTTTTTTAATTTGCTCATCAGTTAAATCTGGTAAAAACGAAAAACATCCTTGTGTAACTCTCATCACTATTCAAATTCCTTAAAGATAAATTATAGAAATTTTATTTTTAGCTATATACTAAAATTTTTATTTGCTCTCTACTTTCGCTTAAAATAATATGGGGTATTAAGTATTTTTTCTAAAATTCTAACAAATTTTAGATCAAGCCTGAATTTTATAACAAAATAATAAATAATATAACTTTAATAATAAAGTAAATAAAATTATTAGATGTATTTTCTAGCTACCCAAAGATAACTAGAATTAACTAGAATTGGTCTATTATAAGTTTAATTTCAGTATACTATGTGCTTTCAGTTGGAAGTTCAACGAAATCAGGTGTATCTGTTGAAGTGTAATCAAAAGTAATATCTTTCCATAAATCTAACGCTGCTTTTAAAGGACCACAAGTAGCCGCTGCGTTACGTAAGATTTCAGGACCTTCTCCAACATAATCACGACCTTCATTACGAGCTAGAACCATAGATTCTAGAGCAACACGGTTTGCTGTCGCACCGGATTGAATACCATCAGGGTGACCAATAGTACCACCACCAAATTGTAGAACCACATCATCACCTAAATAGAAGATAAGTTGGTGCATTTGACCACAATGGATTCCACCAGAAGCTACAGGAACACATTTTCTAAGAGATGCCCAATCCATGTCGAAGAATAAACCTTCAGCTAAATTAATTTTAAGTTGAGTTAATAATAAACTGTTGTAGAATCCTCTAACCATTAAAGGATCTCCTTCTAATTTACCAACAACTGTACCAGCATGGATATGGTCTACACCACACATACGCATCCATTTACAGATAACTCGGAAGTTAATACCATGGTTTTTTTGACGAGCATAAGTAGAATTACCTGCACGATGTAAATGTAAAATCATCTCAGCTTTTCGTGCCCAGATAGCCATAGTTTGAATAGCAGTATAACCGATAACTAAATCGATCATTACAATAACAGTACCAATTGAATGAGCGTACTCTGCACGTTCATATATTTGTTCCATTGTTGCAGCAGTAATGTTAAGGTAAGAACCTTTAACTTCACCTGTTGCAGCAGCGGCACGGTTAACACCTTCCATACAGTATAAGAAACGTTCTTTCCAACGCATGAATGGTTGTGAGTTAATGTTCTCATCATCCTTAAGGAAATCAAGACCACCACATAAACCTTCATAAACTACACGTCCGTAGTTTTTACCTGAAAGACCTAATTTAGGTTTTACAGTAGCACCTAAGAAAGGACGACCAAATTTGTCTAATCTTTCTCTTTCCACAACAACACCAGTTGCTGGACCTTGGAAAGTTTTTAAGTAAGCAAAAGGAATTCTCATGTCTTCTAGACGTAAAGCTTTAACAGCTTTAAAACCGAAAACGTTACCAATAATAGAGGCTGTTAAGTTCGCAAGAGAACCTTCCTCAAATAAATCACATTCATAAGCGATGTATGCAAAGTATTGGTCGCTTGTTCCAGGTACTGGATCTACTCTATATGCTTTTGCTCTATAGATATCGCAAGCAGTTAATAAGTCTGTCCAAACTACTGTCCATGTTGCAGTAGAAGATTCACCCGCAACAGCAGCAGCAGCTTCTACGGGATCTACGCCTGGTTGTGGAGTTATACGGAATAGAGCTAGAATATCAGTGTCTTTAACGTTATAATCAGCATCCCAGTATCCCATTTTGGCATACGGAATTACACCTGATTCGTAACGCTCACTTTTTAATCGAGTTCTTTCCTGCACATTCTCAGGCATATAGATTCTCCGAAGCCAGCAACAAGCTCTTAATAGTTTTTATCCTTTAATGAGGGAATAGTTTAAAAGTCCCTAAGATATATAAATACTATACTTTACAAAGGTGCTAACCTTTCTACGTTAATAAACAAAAAGATAATTTTTATTAATTCTATTTTACAAAGTATTATTTTATATTAAATTACTTAAAAAGAGTTGGATATAGATTTCTAATATAATAGATCTAGTTGGATTTGATTACTTTAGGGTTATTTGATTTATAAAGGCGATATAGCCAAGTGGTAAGGCCGTGGATTGCAAATCCTCTATCCCCAGTTCGAATCTGGGTGTCGCCTAATTAAATTTTTTAAACTAACCAATAGTTTTAAAAGTATATTTTTAAGTTAGTTGTTATATGATGTATTGGTGTAACTGGGGGTGTGGCGGAATGGTAGACGCAACGGACTTAAAACTTTGAGCATCAAATCATTAACGTGATTAGCCAAGTAAGTTCTCAAATTCAAGGAAATCTAAGTCATAATTATGATAAGACAATCTTGAGCCAAGAATTAATATAGTTAATTATTAATTAAGGTGCAGAGACTCGACGGGAACTACCTTAATTGGTAAAGAGAGAGTCCAATTTTGAAAAAAAATGTATATACGCTTTTTATTTTTGATGAAAATCATATTAAAATGAAAATCCGTTGATGCAAATCGTGAGGGTTCAAGTCCCTCCACCCCCAAATAAAGGTAGTGTAATAAAAAAATTTAAAATTTTTATGTGTATTTGTCTAAATTGTGAGCGTATAAATAATTGTGAGGTTTATTTTATTGTTGAACAGAAACATAATGAAAAAAAGAATTACTATACAAAAAAAAGAACCTTTTTCCCTCAATCCCCTACTCTACTATGTATAAATTTTTTTTCTAAAAAAAATGTATACCTTCTGGAATGGGATGTTAACGAATGTTTATCTTACCAAGAAAAGCCTGGTAGTTGGATATCATTTAACCCAAATAATGCTAGACACTCATCTTATCTTTCATTTGATTTATTATTTTAAAAAATTTTATCGTTATAAAATATATTTATTCTATCTATTTTATCAATAAATTTTAAAGTCAAACCGATAATTCTTAATAATTAAATACCAAACTTTAATAGTAGCGTGGAATATAAAATTAGTATTCAAAATTATTTTTTACCATTTTATTTTTACTAAGTTTAACATATAGACCTTAATATTTTAGTCATTTAGTTTTAGACTCGCCACTATCACTACTATTAGCAGCTTGTTATGGTTTATTTAGTTATTTGCTAGGTTTTATTCCTTCTATAGAGTTAACCTTCTGAGGGTTTATAATAATCCTTATAAAATAATTCTTCAATATTTTTAAAATGATTCCTACCCGTATCAGCTTCAAACTCAGGATATTCTTTTAATGAAGAAGTACTTACTGAAGATTCACGTGTTAGAGCAATTTCTCCTGTTCTTGATAGCTGTAAAATATTATATTTTTCTAATATTTTTTGGAGAGCTACAATTTTCCCAGGGTCTGCTGTTAATTCTAAGATAAGGGTAGATTCTGTGATATCAGTAATTTTAAATCTAAATACTTGAGCTAAATTTAGAATTTCCTCTCGCTCTAGAACACTTACTTGTAATTTTATTAAAACCAACTCCCTCTGTACTAATGGTAAATATGTTATATCTTGTACACTTACAACATTAAGCAATTTTTTTATTTGCTTGGTTAACTGGCTGGCAGCATCTGAACCATCGCTTTGATTTATTACTACTATTGTTATTCGTTCATAACATTTTCTTTCGCATGATGCCATTGTAATACTTTCAATCTGAAATCGTCTTCTAGTTAATAAACTTATAATACGTACTAACCCTCCTGCATCCTTTTCAACTAATACTGAAATAGTTCTTTTCATAATTATTCTAAATATTATTTTAATTAATAAATTCACTACAATTATTTGAACAAAAAAGAAAATTTCCCCTTTTTTGTTCAAATTATTTTACTGGGTTACTTTAACTATAGCGGAAAAGGCTGATGGGTCTAAAATAGCTAACTGTGATAACATTTTACGATTTAGAAGTATTTTTGAACGTTTCAAATTGTGGATAAATCTACTATATTTTAAGTTATAGTTGCTTACCGCAGCATTAATTCTTGTAATCCATAATTGACGAAATATTCTTTTCTTCTCTTTTCTTCCACGATAGGCATATATCAAGCTTTTAATTACTTGTTGATTTGCTACACGGAACAAACTTGAATGAGCGCCACAAAATCCTTTTGCAAGTTTTAATATTTTGTTTCTACGATTCCTAGCGACATTCCCTCGCTTAACTCTTACCATTAATTTTCTTATCGTTATAGGTTAACAAACTAACATTTTTCTTATGGCTTTGGTATCTGATTTACTTACTACAATAGTGTTTGCTAAATTTCTTTTTTGTTTAGAAGATTTTTTTTCTAGAAGATGTCCCTTAAAGGCTTTACGTCTAACAAATCTTTTTCCTGCAATAAGTTTGTAACGTTTTTTTGCAGCTTTTCTTGTTTTAAGTTTTGGCATAATTTTTTTTTGATATCTATATATTTTTATATCATGAATGACTAATTATTTTAAGAACTTCGATCAATAAATTTTTATTATTAGGTCAAATTTTAGATATAAATCGTTTCATCCCCTGGTTCCCAATCACTTGGACAAACCTCATCAGGGTTTTCTGTTATATGTTGAATGGCTTGTAAAATCCTTAGGGTTTCATCAACACTACGACCAAAAGATAAATTATTTGTTGTTGAATATTGTATAACCCCTTTTTTATCAATAATAAATAAACCACGTAAAGCAACCCCAGAATCATGTAAAATGTTATAAGAATTACTAATTTCTTTTTTTAAGTCAGAAACTAGAGGATAGCTTAATGGACCTAATCCTCCATCCTCACGTTTCGTTTGTACCCACGATAAATGTGAATACTCACTATCAACAGAAACAGCTAAAACCTCAGTGTCCAGTGAACTAAATTCTTTAAAACGGTCACTAAATGAAGTTATTTCAGTAGGGCAAACAAAAGTGAAATTTAATGGATAAAAAAACAGAACAACATATTTTTTTTTACGGTAATCTGATAATCGAATTTTATAACGCTCTTCGTCATAAACTGCTATTGCTTCAAAATCTGGAGCAATTTTCCCTACCTGTGCATTATTATTATTCATAATAATATTTTCCTTATATAATTAATCACAGTTAATTTTATCTTTATACTTTAAAGAATAACTACTCTTTAAAGTAACTTATTAATTTTATCTCTCTAAGTGATAAAATAATAATCAAGACCCATTTAATATATAGTATTCCAATCTTTTTCAGAATTTAGAGGTTTCATCAATCCCATCTGTATTAAATTAATTAAGATGATAGAATAGTTTCCTGCGCGTTGGAAAAAGAACATAAAATTTTGTAAAATATGACCGTAATGTGCTTTTTCTTTAACACCAATTTCTGTTAATGCTAGATTTGCCTCAGCACATTTATCTAGATGTTGGAAAAAACTTGGGTGATTTACATTTAAAATAACAGGGAATAAGCGTCCTGCACTTTGGTTTGTTTTTTTGATTACATGAATATCAAATTTACGAGCATCTAAACCTAAAGTAGCATAAAAGCTACTTCTTTGTAAGTCATTTAAATACATAGTTGCAAAAACTGATAATAGAAAAAATCTGCACCAAAGTTTAGCAATAGTAGTAGTTAATAATTCTGGCTGTGATTTTAAAATAGCAGCAAAGAAATCTCCATGTCTATTTTCATCTTGGCACCAACTTTCAAAAAACCTAAAAATTGGATAAATACGATATTCAGGGTTTTTTTCTAAATGTCTATAGATCGTTATATATCGCCAATAACCAATTTTTTCTGATAAATACGTAGCATAAAAAATAAATTTAGGCGAGAAAAAAGTATACTTACGACTTTTAGTTAAAAATCCTAAATCAAGAGTTAAATTAAAGTCACTCATAGATTTATTTAAAAAACCTGCGTGTCTTGCTTCATCTCTAGACATAAAAGCAAATCCTTCAGCTAATAAAGGGTTTTTCGTTTTAAGGTTTCTTGATAATTCTTTGTATAATAGAAACCCTGAAAATTCAGCAGTACATGATCTTTCTAGAAATTCCGTAATAAGAGATTTTGTGCGCTTATCAAAATGAGCCCAAGATTGGTTAAACTCTTGGTCACGGATAAAGTGATGTTGGTTATAATCCATACGAAATTCTTCTATAATAGCTTCAAGCTCTGATTTATTTGAATTAATGTCTAAATTAGCCATTGCATCAAAATCAGTTGTATAAAAGCGAGGTGTTAGTAAAGACTCACCTGCAGGAGTTTTTGTTTTTACTGCATTTGTTTCATTATTTTTATTACTGTTAATCGATTTAGTCATAGATTTTACCCCTAGTATAAATTAATAGTTATTTATTACAGTTTTAATTTAAAGCTTTATTTATTTCTCATTCCGATTAGCGAAAATCACTAAATTATTTCAATATCGTATTTATTAACTTTACGAATAAAGAATTTTAAGTTCGGACTTTGTTTTATGCCCAAACTGGAACACCTACAACTAAAGCTAATTATATTCTTTTTTTTTAGTTCATCTAGCCTCTCCTATTTAATATTATTATATATTATATACTAAATAATATAATAATAAACATTTTATAAAAACCATTCTTTAAAGTAACTAGATATTAAATTATATTGATTTTGACCTAGAGTTAAATTAAAGTATATAATAAAGTCTATATTGATTATATATTTTCAAAAATTAAGGAATACTCATGGATATAATTAGCTTAGGTTGGGCTACAATTATGATGATATTTACGTTTTCTCTTTCGCTAGTCGTTTGGGGCCGTAATGGGTTTTAAGATGATATAATTTTAAGCATAAGGATGTAATAATTTATGGGTGGAGAAATTTTATCAATCGGTGTTTTATGTTTCAGTATGGTGTTAATCGGCTTATCTCTTGGGTTTCTACTATTAAAAGTTCAGGGAGAATAAAAAATTAAATTAAAATAATCAATAATAACTAAATTATTAACTTTATTAAATTATTTGTTATAATAAAAATACACTGTTATGAGTAATGTGAACATTTTTAGTATATTATCAATAATACTCAATTTTTCATTAGTTCTTATTATACTTGTTAGAAGTCCTAATGAACAGAGCTTGCAAGAAAATTTAGACCCGTTTAAACTTTTTGAAAGTTCTAGTAGAGCAGAAAAATCAATCGATAAATTAATCCAAATATTAACTATTTTATATTTCGTCTTAGCTCTGGTATATAATATCCAGAGATATTTTTAAAAACTATAATAAGTAAATATAAAAGATTAAGGATAGAAGTTAAGTAGAATAAAATTAAGGTATTAATTAAATCAAGGGGCTGTATTGGTTTCGACATTTATAATTCTATTAATCAATAAGCAGATCTAAACACTTAAAACATACAGTAATTGCAAACAACATTATTAATTTTAACAAAAATCAAGTCTTTGCATAAATTTCTTGAATTTTAACCTCAATCAATTATATAATTGTTGATTGAAATAGGAATAAGATTATTTTTCCCTAAAACTTTACAAAACTTTAGTTTTGGTATTATTATTATAAATAAAGTATTCTAATTTTATTTATTGATATAAAATAAACATAAACTCATCAACTTTCTTGTTAGAAACTTGTTTATTTAGCGTTTTAAAGGTAACGAAAGTAAACTAATTGATAACTAAATCTGTGATTACATTGATTAGTTTGATGATTATTTTAAATGGACGTGGGTTCGAGTCCCACCAGCTCCTCATTTCTATAAGTTATTAAGAGAAAATTTATAGAACGAATTTTCGCATTTGTGGCCGAGTGGTTGAAGGCAACGGACTCATAATCCGTCTTCTTATTAGAACACCGCTGGTTCGAACCCAGCCAGATGCAAATTACTTAGTTCTAAACCTTTGTTTTAGACGACTTCCTTTACCTACAATACTACGTAAATAATATAACTTTGATCTTCTTACGCGAGAAGATTTAATTACTTCAATAGATTCAAATTTAGGAGAATGTATTAAAAAATTTCTTTCTACGCCGATACCCTGGAATACTTTTCTAACTGAGATTGTTAAATTAATACCACTATTGTTTTTTCCTAAAATAATCCCTTGGTAGTATTGTATTCTCTCTTTATTACCTTCCTTAATAAATACCCCAATCTTTACTGTATCTCCTACAAATATTTTTGATAGATTTTTTTTAATATGGACACTTTCAACAGAGTCAATAAGTTCTTTATCATTTAGAAATGTTGTTTGTTTTAGGTTTTTCATTAATTTTTTATTTATAATATTTTACTAAAGGATAATTAAAATAAATTTTTAAACTTCCAAGTTTTTATAAAACTTAACTTATTAAAAACTTATCATATCATAGTATATCTTAAAAACGTATTTTTATTTTAACTTACAATCTAGAAAAAAAAAAATTAGTTATTTATAGCTTTTCTGTTGATCCAAAAGAAAATTTATTTACTGAGTAAAGGTATGGTAATCCTTAAAAATGAAGTTTACAAAATTCTATAACCAATTATATATTATAGGTGTACACTAGTTATTATCTATTATACTATTACTAGTACTATTATTTAATTTGTTCTTTATTTGTAAGCTTCCTTTTTAACCAGATTAAAAATTATAACGACCAATCTGATCTGAACAAAGAAACAAATTATTTTTCATAAATTAGTAAATAAAGAAAAATGGCTCATAAAAAAGGTGCGGGGAGTACCAAAAATGGACGAGATTCTAAATCAAAACGTCTTGGGGTAAAATGTTTCCAAGGGCACCCAGTACAGGCTGGAAATATTTTAATAAGACAAAGAGGATTAAGTTTTAAAGCAGGCGATAATGTAGGGATTGGTAAAGATTATACTTTATACGCACTTACAGAGGGGCTGGTTTCTTTCAAAAAGAAAAAGAAGCAAACATGTATTTCAGTTTCTGCTACTCTTTAATATAATTATACTAAAGAGCGGTGAGTGATAATTTATAGTATATATAAAACTATACTACGCTTATTTTAATTAATTTATTGAAATTATAAAAATATTTCGTTATACTAATAATATAATGATAATATAGAAAAAATTATATTGTATTCTAAAGAAAAACTTAGAGAAGGTTCTGAATAAACTTGTTTACTTTAATAAAAGGACCAACATTACCATGTTATATATAACGAAAGTACTATCTAGGATCTAATCTTATTATTTATATAAATAGATTATACTATATGATTTAGTAAGCTTAAATTATATTATCGGCAAAGTAATCTCTAGTCCTTAAAAATTTTTACTGTTAGTTTCTATTTCTAGAATTAGATGTTTTGCATAGTTCAAGAAAATATATTTTATTAGAGAAAAGAAAGAAAATATAAAATTATGACACCATCTTTAACAAATTTTTTATCCAGCTTAGTCGCTGGTGGGCTTATTGTAGTTTTACCTATTAGTCTTGCATTATTATTTGTCAGTAAAAAAGATGCTTTAACTCGTGTACCACCAAAAAAATAGTTATTAAAAACAAAAATTTTAAAAGTTAGTTTTTTAATTTTTGTTTTTTACATTTCTATAAGCAAAAAATGGATAGAAGATTTTATAATTTCTAATTCAATAATAAATAATTTTTCAAAAGTTTAATAATTCATGATAAACATAGTTTTTGGAGCAAACTTTCTTCTAGGCCTTATAATAATTCTTGGTGTACTAATTTTATATTTTTTAAGGATTATAAGACCAGAACTATCACGTGATGAAGATATTTTTTTTACAACATTAGGGTTAATTTATGGCTCTATTTTAATTATCCATGGGTGGCGACTTGACCCAATATTATTATTCAGTCAAGTTCTTCTAGTCAGTATTGCTCTTGCAGCTGGTTGGGAAAATATTCGACTTAGAGGCTTAATTGCCAAAAAGATAAAAGAACAATTAAAATTACCAAAAATTTATTCTAATAAATCTAAGTAAAATTTGTTGTTAATTCTTGTTTTTTTGTTTCAGTAATTAAAATATTTTATAGGTTTAATCTAATATGTTCAAAAAATTTTTTATAAGTCTAACTATTGCTTGTTTAGCAACTTCAGTTGGGTCATCAGTTTTAGCTATAGACCTTGATGAAGCAACAAGAACAATACCTGTTACCAGTGATGGTAAAACAACAGTATTAACTCCAGAACAAGTTAAAAGAGGGAAACGATTATTTAATTCTAGTTGCGGTCAATGTCATGTAGGTGGGGTAACAAAAACAAACCCGAATTTAGGGCTTGACTCTGAAGCGCTAAGTTTAGCAACACCTTCACGTAATAATATTAATGCTTTAGTTGATTATATGAAAGATCCAACAACTTATGACGGTTTAGAATCGATTGCAGAGATTCACCCAAGTATTAAAAGTGCTAATATTTTCACAAGAATGCGATCATTAGATGAAAATGATCTAGTAGATATTGCAGGTCATATATTACTACAACCTAAGATTGTTTCTGAGAAATGGGGTGGCGGTAAAATTTATTATTAATTAAAAAATAAAGTAGTAAAGATTTTTAATCTCGCTTTCTATATTAAAAAAATAATAGATTTTTATTTTGTTAAATTAAAAAAGACTCTATACGAGAATTATCAATGAAAAATTTTTTTTTTGGTTTCTTTATTGCATGCGTAGCTTTAATTAGTTTTCAAAATCCAGCTCAAGCGATAGACATTAATAATGGGGAAAACATTTTTACAGCTAACTGTTCAGCATGTCATGCTGGTGGTAATAATGTTATTATGCCTGAAAAAACTTTAAAGAAAGATGCTTTGGCTGCAAATCAAATGAATAGTGTTGGTGCTATTACTTATCAGGTAACAAATGGTAAAAATGCTATGCCTGCTTTTGGTAGTCGTTTAGCTGAAAATGACATTGAAGATGTAGCTAACTTTGTTCTTGGTCAATCTGATAAAGGTTGGGATTAATCATTTAATCTTAACTTGAATACAATAAGAGTAATATTATTCTTATTGTATTCAAGTTATATATATATATATAAACATAATAAAACAAAAATTTTATCACTTCTAAAATCTTTTTATTTAATAATACAACAAAACAGTGAGTAAAAAAATATTATATCAAGAACATGCTAGGCAAGCACTTGAAAAAGGAATGAAAGTCTTAGTCGAAGCAGTTTCAGTTACTTTGGGACCAAAAGGTAGAAATGTTGTTTTAGATAAAAAATATGGTTCACCTCAAATAATTAACGATGGAGTAAGTATTGCTAAAGAGATTGAATTAAAAGATAATATTTTTAATACTGGTGTATCTCTAATAAGACAAGCAGCTTCAAAAACAAATGATGTAGCGGGTGATGGTACAACTACAGCAACTGTTTTAGCGTATGCAATTGTAAAAAAAGGAATGAAAAATGTAGCCGCAGGTTCAAACCCAATTTCTTTAAAATTTGGTCTTGAAAAAGCCACAAAATATTTAACAAGCCAAATATTAGATTACGCTCGCCCTATTGAAAATAATATGGCGATAGAGCAAGTAGCAACAATTTCTTCCGGTAACGATAAAGAGATTGGTTCTATGATTGCAAAAGCTTTAAAAACTGTTGGCCGTGATGGGGTTATTTCTTTGGAAGAAAGTAATAATACGTTTATTGAGTTAGCAATAACGGAAGGTATGAGATTAGACAAAGGTTTTATTTCACCTTATTTTATTACAAATGCTGAAAAAGCTGAAGCTGAATATGATAATCCTTTTATTTTAATTACTAATAAAAAGCTTACTCTTGTTCAACAAGATTTAATCCCTATTTTAGAAAAAGTTGCATTTACTAAAAGACCTTTACTAATAATCGCTGAAGATATCGAAAAAGAGGCATTATCGACTCTAGTTCTTAATAAATTGAGAGGAATTGTTAATGTTGTTGCTATTCGTGCGCCCGGGTTTGGGGATCTTCGTAAATCTCTATTAGAAGATATTGCAATATTAACTGGTGGAACTTTAATAACAGAAGAACTAGGGTTACGTCTAGATAGTGTTGAATTAGAGTTATTAGGTAAAGCTTCAAGAATAACTGTTACAAAAGATTCAACTACTATTATTACTGAAGGTAATTTGGATAATATTAAAAATCGTTGTGAGCAATTAAAAAAACAAATTGCGATGAATGATTCATCATATGAAATTGAAAAACTTAAGGATAGAATTGCTAAGCTTTCTGGCGGGATTGCAGTTATTAAGGTTGGTGCTGTGACAGAAACAGAAATGAAAGATAAAAAATTACGATTAGAAGATGCAATAAACGCAACACGTGCAGCAGTTGAAGAAGGTGTTATTCCTGGTGGTGGAGCAACGTTAACACATCTATCAACACCATTAAAATTATGGGCAAAACAAAATTTAAAAGATGACCAACTTATTGGGGCTTACATTCTAGCAGATTCTATTAAAGAGCCGCTTAAAAGAATTGCAGAAAATACTGGAAAAAATGGTAGTGTTATAACAGACTTAGTCGAAGAACAGGATTTTGAATTTGGTTATAATGCTGAAACAAATGAGTTTGGGAATATGTTTGATTATGGTATTGTTGATCCAGCAAAAGTAACACGTTCAGCATTACAAAATGCTATCTCTATTGCTAGTATGATTTTAACAACTGAATGTATTGTTGTTGGTAATAAAACAAATCAAGCTTAAATATAACTTCGGGATTGACGGGACTCGAACCCGCAACTTTCACCGTGACAGGGTGATACTCTAACCAAATTGAGATACAACCCCACTATGAAAAATGCCTAAACAGACTATGGACATAATATGCCATAACTATTTACTTTTTGTCAATAAGCAGAAATATAGAAAAATTTTATATTCTTGTTGAACTTGTCGAAGGAATAAAATTTTCGATAAGTTAAGTTGGACAGTCTATAATTAGAATGTAAGGCTCTGTAGCTCAGTGGTTAGAGTAGGGGACTCATAAGCCCTTGGTCGCAGGTTCAAATCCAGCCAGAGTCATATTTACGGTGAGATGGCTGAGTGGCTTAAAGCGTTAGATTGCTAATCTATTGTACAAATATTCTTTGTACCGAGGGTTCGAATCCCTCTCTTTCCTAACAATATAGACTAGAATTTTATTAAAAGAGTTTTCAAATTATAGTAATAGTTTTTTCTCACTTGACAGAATTAGTAACTTTAGATTAAAATTATGTTATTATTTAATAGAGAAATTTACGGAGAAATAATTATATGGCTAATATAAGTAAAATATTTGGAGTTGACCTTGGGACGACCAACTCCGTTGCAGCAGTAATGGAAGGTGGGCAACCCACAGTAGTTAACAACACAGAAGGATTAAGAACAACACCATCAATTGTCGCTTACACTAAAAATAAAGATTTATTAGTTGGTCAAATTGCTAAACGACAAGCTGTTATTAACCCTGAAAACACTTTTTCATCGATCAAACGTTTTATGGGTTCTAAATTTAGTGAACTAAGCAAAGAATCAAAAGAAGTTTCTTATAAACTTGTAGGGGATAACAAAGATAATGTAAAAATTGTTTGTTCTAATATGGATAAACAATTTAGTCCTGAGGAAATTTCATCACAAATCTTGAGAAAGCTTTCCAATGACGTTAGTTTATATATGGGTCAAACAATTAATGAAGCGGTAATTACAGTTCCGGCATATTTCAATGATGCACAACGTCAAGCAACAAGAGATGCGGGAAGAATTGCAGGTTTAGAAGTTAAAAGAATTATCAATGAACCAACGGCAGCTTCACTAGCTTATGGTCTTGAAAAAAAGAATAATGAGCTAGTTATTATTTTTGATTTGGGTGGTGGTACGTTTGATGTTTCTTTGTTAGAAGTTGGGGATGGCGTTTTTGAAGTTTTATCCACATCAGGTGATACTAAACTTGGTGGCGATGATTTTGATAGAAAAATTGTTGATTTTATTCTTGCTAAATTCCAAAAGGCAGAAGGTATTAATTTAGCTTCTGACCCTCAGGCTTTACAAAGATTAACAGAGGCAGCTGAAAAAGCTAAAATTGAATTATCAAATCTATCCGAAACAACTATAAACCTTCCTTTTATTACAGCAAACCAAGATGGACCTAAACATATAGAGGAAATACTAACACGTGTGAAATTTGAAGAGCTTTGTGAAGATCTAATAAATCGTTGCCGATTACCTGTAGAGGCAGCAATAAAGGATGCTCGTATAGATCGAAATACTATTAATGAATTAGTATTGGTAGGTGGTTCAACACGTATACCGGCTGTTCAAAATTTAGTGTACAAGATAGTAGAAAAAGAGGCAAACCAGACAGTAAACCCAGATGAAGTTGTTGCGATTGGTGCAGCCGTACAGGGTGGGGTTCTAGCTGGTGAGGTTAAAAATATTCTATTATTAGATGTAACTCCTTTATCTTTAGGAGTTGAAACATTAGGGTCATTAATGACAGTAATGATACCTCGAAATACCACAATCCCAGTTAAAAAATCGGAAACTTTTTCAACCGCTACAGATAATCAAGAAAGTGTTGATATTGAGGTTTTACAAGGAGAACGTAAACTGGCTAAAGATAATAAAAGCTTAGGGAATTTCAGATTAGAAGGAATTCCATTAGCTTCTAGAGGGGTTCCACAAATTGAAGTTACTTTTGATATTAACGCAAGTGGTATCTTATCTGTTACGGCTAAAGATAAAGGGACTGGTAAAACACAGCGTATTAACATTCAGAATGCATCAACTTTAGATAAAGATGAAGTTGAGAAAATGATAAAAAATGCGGAAGAATCATCTAAAATAGATAAAGAGAAAAAAGAGAAAATCGACTTGAAGAACCAAGCTGATTTAGTTTGTTATCAAAATGAGAAGCAATTAAAAGAGTATGAGGATAAAATATCTTTAGAGAAAAAGGAACTTCTTCAAGAGGGTATTAAAGGAATCCGTGATGTATTACAAAATGAGGATTTTGATAATGAGGATCTGAAGAACAAACTAGAGGAGCTACAAAAAGTATCTCAAACTGTTGGAGAAGAGATTGCTAGTTCCGCTAATCCAGAAGCGAAGGATGAACCACAAGCAAATTCTGATGAAACAGTTATTGATACTGATTTCACTGATGATTAGTATCAATATAGTAAGTACATATATAAATTTAATTGCTTAATAGTTACTAATTGATATATAATTATTAATAAATAATTTTATCGGAGGATTCTTATGCTTAGTTTATATTTTTTAAAACTATTAGTTTATGCCATTGTTACAGGTTTTAGTTCACTCTTTATATTTGGTTTTTTATCTAACGACCCATCAAGAAACCCAAACCGAAAAGATTTCGAATAAGACATTATAAAATAAAGTAAAGTTAGTACTTTACTTTATTTTATAATGTCTTATTCGAAACCTTTTCGGTTTAGAAAACATAAACTAGTTATTATGTTATAGTAATCACTATAAACTTCTGAATATTTAATTTGCGAGTGTAGCTCAGTGGTAGAGCGCAACCTTGCCAAGGTTGATGTCGCGCGTTCGAATCGCGTCACTCGCTTCTAAACAAGCAAATTTATATAATAATCAAAGAATCAATTTTATAGATCAACTAAACCTAAAATACTATTAACTTTAGCAAAAATTAGGGTATAATAATAGTACTAACCAAACTAAAGTAAATTATGTTAAAACAAGACCAATTAAATATTGGAGGCAAAGTTTTTAATTCCCGCCTTATTGTTGGGACTGGGAAGTATAAAAGTTTAAAAGAGATGGTAGAATGTTTAGCAAAAAGTGAAAGTGAAATAGTAACAGTTGCTATAAGAAGACTTAATTTATTAAATATTTCTCAAAATGATAATCTAATAACATCAATTAACTGGGAAAAAGTATGGTTATTGCCAAATACTGCTGGTGCAAAAACAGCTGAAGAAGCTATTCGATTAGCATTTTTAGGTCGTGAATTATCTAAAAGGATTGGTCAAAAAGAAAATAATTTTATTAAATTAGAAGTGATATCTGATCCTAAATATCTTTTCCCTGACCCAATAGGGACATTAAAAGCAGCAGAATTTTTAGTTAAAAAGGGTTTTATTGTACTACCCTACACAAATACTGACCCAATGTTAGCAAAACACCTTGAGGATATTGGATGTTCTACTATTATGCCTTTGGGCTCACCTATTGGTTCAGGACAAGGTATTCAAAGCATAAACAATATTCAAATTATTATTGAAAATTCTAACATACCAGTGATTATAGATGCAGGTATTGGGTCTCCTAGTGAAGCTGCACTTGCGATGGAATTAGGTGCTGAAGCTGTTCTTATTAATACTGCAATAGCACAAGCAAAAAATTCTATGGTTATGGCTAAAGCTATGAATCTTGCTGTTCAAGCGGGTAGACAAGCTTATTTAGCAGGACAAATGGTTCCATATAAATTTGCGCAATCGAGTTCTCCTTTAAAAGGATCAGATTTTTTAAATTTAAGCAAAAAATAGTAATAAACCGCAGTAGTTGAATTTATAAAAATAAATGTCTTATCATTGAAATTTATTAGTTTTTAAAATGACAATATCATGATTAGCATGATAATCTACTTTGGGATTAAAAGATAAATGGTAAATCCTCATTAATAAAAAAATAATACCCAAAGTTTAAAAAAGAATTAGTTCCACGATTTTTTAATCATTTTAGATCCGTAAGGGAGGAGAAGTTAGTGAATATTCCTAAACCTTTAACAACTTATTATTTTATTGTTGCAAGTAGTGAGTTTTTATTAGTTGCTGAACCTGTAGAAGAAATTTTGCGTGAACGAGTACAACATTATCGAAGAGTTAAAAAAAATATAGATTTTTGGCTGGTACAATCACCAAAATTTTTGGAATCGGTTCAATTAACTGATTTACAAACAAAATTAAAACAAGCTAAAATAACTAATGAATGTTCAGCAATTGTTTCCGTAGACAAAACTTTTATTACCTGGTTAAAATTACGACTTAATAATGTAGCCATGGGAAGCTTTATTGCACCAACAGGTGATATTACAAGTCCATTAGCTTCTAACTTTAAAGTTGGTGAAATTCTTAAATAATTCGAAAAGATCAGAAAATCAAAAGTTATACTTAAGCTCCAATTAAAAATTTTTATAGCAAACTTAAACCCAAAGTATTAAAGAATCATTTGCTAATCTCCTAAATCACTAGGTTTAGTTAAAAAGATAGCTTAGATTAATATTTTGATTTTTTAATCTAGGGAAATCACTTAAAAGATAATTTTATTTTGTCTAAACACTTTTATTTTAATCCAATTTAATCCAATTTAATAACAGATGATAAAATTATTTCCACGAATCAATACTATTTGGGATGAGTATCGACCAACTTTAAATTATATTAATGACCTTGAAAAAGAATTAATATCTTTAAGTGATAATGAGTTAAAAAGTAGAACTTCAAAATTAAAATATTTTACTTCCAAAGAAGATGGTTTAGATAAAAAAACATTGGCTGAAGGTTTTGCCTTAACTAGAGAAGCCTCTAAAAGAACAATTGATCTAAGACATTATGATGTACAATTATTAGGAGGATTAGTTTTAAATGATGGTAAAATTGCAGAAATGAAGACTGGTGAAGGGAAAACTTTAGTTTCAACTTCACCCGCGTTAGTTAATTCGTTATCTGGTAAAGGTGTTCATATAGTAACTATAAATGATTATCTAGCAAAACGTGATGCAGAATGGATGGGTCAAATACATCGGTTATTAGGCTTAAAAGTCGGTCTTATACAATCCGATATGACAATACCAGACCGGAAAATAAACTATTCCCGCGATATAACATATGTAACGAATGTCGATTTAGTCTTCGATTTTTTAAAAGATAATATGGTAACTGATAAAAAAGAGTTAGTACAAAGACCTTTTAATTTTTGTATTATCGATGAAGTTGATTCTATTTTGATCGACGAGGCGAGGACTCCTTTAATTATATCACGTGATTCAGATTTACTTGTCGAAAAATATTTTAAAGCGAATGAAGCTTCTAAGTATTTGGAAGATAAAAAGCATTTTGAAATTGATGAAAAAGCAAAAAAAATAAGTCTAACAGAGCAGGGTTTAAAACGTACAAAAATTTTATTAAAAGTTGATAATTTATATAGTATACAAGATCCATGGATCCCTTATATTTTAAATTCTTTAAAAGCTAGGTATCTTTTTTTTCGCGATATTCATTATATTTTAAAAGATAATCAAATTGTTATTATTGATGAATTCACTGGTCGAGTAATGGAAGGTCGAAAATGGGGTGATGGGTTACACCAATCTATTGAAGCAAAAGAAAATATTCAAAACTTAAGAGGGAGTGAGACTTTAGCCTCTATAACTTACCAAAATTTTTTCCGACTGTATCCAAAAATATCTGGTATGACAGGAACGGCTAAAACTGAGGAACTAGAATTCGAAAATATTTATGATTTACCTGTTTCTATCCTACCTACATATGAAAAGATGCAGCGTAAAGATGATTCAGATTTCATTTTTATTGATGAAATAAGCAAATGGCGTGCTATTGCCCAAGAATGCTTAAAGATGTATTCTACAGGTCGTCCTGTTTTAGTTGGTACAACGACTATCCAAAATTCAGAAATACTTTCTCAACTATTAAACACTTATAGAGTACCTCATCAATTATTGAATGCAAAACCAGAAAATGTGAGTAGAGAATCAAAAATTGTAGCGCAAGCTGGTTGTCTAAATTCTATTACTATTGCAACAAATATGGCAGGCCGAGGGACTGACATTTTGCTAGGGGGTAATCCTGAGTTTAAAGCATTAGAATCTACTCGTTTCATATTAAAAAGATTACTAGGGAAAAAAAAATTTTTTGTTCCTGGTATTGATTTAAGAAAATTAAAAAGAGCGTTAAAGAAAAGCCCTAAATTGGTTGCTTATTTACAAACAAATCTAGATACACTATTAGCATCTCTAGAGGTTTCAAATAAGCAATTAAATCTTTTGGAAAATTTTATTTTTAACCTCCATAGTCAATTATTAAGCAAATATAAAGAAAAACAAAAAGAAGAATCTGAAATTGTAAAATCTTTGGGTGGACTTTATGTTATAGGAACTGAACGTCATGAATCACGAAGAATTGATAATCAATTAAGAGGTCGTGCTGGACGACAAGGGAATCCTGGGAGCTCTAGGTTTTTTTTAAGTTTAAATGATCCATTAATTAGGGTTTTTGGTGGTGATAAAATACAAGAAACAATGCAAAAATTAAAAATTGAAAGTGAAATTTTAGATTCTAAATTTCTTTCAGATTCTTTGAATTCTGCACAACAAAAAGTCGAAGGGTTTTATTACGATCAGCGCAAAACTTTAAATAAATATGATCAAGTTTTGGACAAGCAAAGAAAAGTTATTTATTATTTGCGTGAAAAAGTTCTTTCTACTACTATTATGCGTGATTTAGTTATGGAATTTAGTGAAGGATTTCTTGATGATTTTATAGATTACCTGGATTCACAAACTCGTGAAGGAAAAGATATTATTTTGTCGAAAAAAATTCTTAGGTTATTAAATCGTTTATCTATCTCAAATGGTATGATATATAATAATTTGGATAAATTGTCTAAATTAAAGAAATTTCTTTATGAGCAATTATGGGCAAGTTACGCTTGTAAAGAATTTCGTTATTCTTGTTCAACAGATTCACGTGTATTAGATAGATACAACCAACTTATATTTTTTAAATATATTGATTTTTTTTGGTTTAAGCATTTAGAAAATATGAATTTTTTGCTGGATGCTATTAGTTGGGAAGCATACGCTCAAAAAGATCCTTTTCTTCAATATGACGAGAGGGCTACAAGTCTTTTAAACCTTACTCTTAAAGACTGTAGAGATTCAATTATATTTGAGATTTTTATTTCCAATATTATATTAACAGATATAAATTAAGATAAGGAATTAAAGAAAAAATACATGTACAAATTCTTTAATTTATGTTATTATACTTTCATCATTTAGTATTTATAATAAAATATATAATAAAATATTATGACAAAAAGAACATTAGGTGGAACGAATAGAAAAGTTATTGCTGTTTCTGGTTTTCGTGCTCGAATGAAAAGTAAGCAGGGTTGTAAAGTAATAAATAATCGTCGAAGAAAAAAAAGAAAGAATTTAAGTATTTAGACAATATATTTATAGAAAATTAATTTATATAAATTAAAAATATTTTATTATGACTTTTCAAGAAGAACTTTTAATTTTATTAAAAGCCCGTTACCCTATAATTTATGTTATAACCATTGAAGAAGATCGATTAGAATATACTATTCGGAATGCTATTATTAATAAAAGTTATAGTAACCTATATGTTTGGGATTTTATTGAAGGTTATAAATTAAATCCTATAAAAAAAGAGTTTGGTAAAAGAAATCCATTGGAAGCTATAGAATTTATTGAAAAAATAAATTCAAGAACCCCAAGTATTTTTATTTTGAAAGATTTTAAGAGGTTTTTAAAGGACTTAACAATTTCTAGAAAATTACGCAATATTCTACAATTATTAAAAATACAACCTAAGACTATTATTATTGTTGATTCTGAAGTTCAAATACCAAATGATCTTAAAGATCATATCACGATTGTAAAATTTAACTTACCAACACCTAAAGAAATTAAGACAGAATTAACTCGCTTGAATAAAAATTTGACTGTTGAAGGAAATTTATCTCAACGAATCCTAGAAAAAGTTATCCAAGCTTGTCAGGGTTTATCTTTAGAGAAAATTAGAAGAGTTTTGGGAAAAGCAATCGTTATTTATAAACAAATAGATCAAAACGCAATCCCGATAATTTTAAGAGAAAAGCGTCAAGTGATCAGTCAAACAGAGCTTCTAGAGTTTTGGTCAGTTAAGAGTAAATTAAAAGATGTCGGGGGAGCTTATAATTTAAAAAAATGGTTAAACGCAAGAACTGAAATATTTTCTGAGCAAGCATTAAATTATGGTTTAGTAACACCAAAAGGGGTGTTAATAATTGGGATGCAAGGAAGTGGGAAAAGTTTGATCGCGAAATCTGTTGCTTATGAATGGAAATTACCACTTTTACGTTTGGATGTAGGAAGATTATTTGCTGGGGTTGTCGGAGAATCAGAATCTAGAGTTCGTGAAATGATTGCTATTGCTGAATCTTTAGCCCCTTGTGTATTGTGGGTGGATGAAATTGATAAGGCTTTTAGTGATTCCGAACAAAATTTTGATAGCGGAACAACAACCCGTGTTTTAGCTACATTTGTAACTTGGTTAGGAGAAAAAACTCTTCCCGTTTTTGTTATTGCTACAGCTAATGATATTTATTCCTTACCTGTAGAAATATTAAGAAAAGGTCGGTTTGATGAAATCTTTTTTCTCGGTATACCAACAGTTGATGAAAGAAAATTGATTTATGAAGTTCATTTAAGACGTTTTCGACCGGAAACTTGGCAAACATATGATAGTAAAAAATTAAGTAAGCGTGCCCGTAAATTTTCTGGGGCAGAAATTGAACAAACTATTATTGATGCTATGTATGTTGCATTTAGTGAGCAACGAGAATTTACAACTAACGATATTTTGATAGCTATCAAAGAAACTATTCCAATTCTGGATATTGATCCTTTACGTACAGAGTTAATACAGAATTGGGCAGCATCAGGAAAAATTCGTGTTGCTTAAAATTTTTTAATCTAAAATTCTATTATTAATATGATTAAACGTGTTTTTAAATATTTGGCTAATTTAAAATTAGCTATAATAATACTGTTAGCCATTGCAATCGTGACGAGTATTGGTTCTATTATTGAACAAAGTAAAGAAATTCCATTTTATCAAAACAATTATCCAACATTGATTTTCAGTATACCATTTTGGAAAATCCTTCTTTTTTTAGGTTTTGATAATATTTATAGTACATGGTGGTTTCTATTATTACTTAGCCTTTTAGGACTGTCTTTAGCTTGCTGTACAGTTCTCCAACAGTTACCAACTTTAAAATTCTCTAGAAGATACTATTTTTATAAACAAGTAAACCAGTATAATAAGTTAACCTTTAAAATAAAATCAATTAAAGTCTTTCCAAGCCATTTGAGTTATACATTATTAAAAAAAGAATATTCACTTTTTCAGCAATCTAATAGTTTTTATGCTTATAAGGGATTGATAAGTAGAGTTGGCCCTATTATTGTACATTTAAGTATTATCTGTGTATTACTAGGAAGCACATTAGGAGCTTTAAAAGGATTTAACTCTCAAGAATTAATACCCAAAACTGAAGTATTTCATATCCAAAATGTTATAAAAAATGGTTTTTTTTCTTCAATACCTCAAAAAACTTTCCGGATTAATGACTTTTGGTCAACATATACTTCTAATGGTTCAATTAAACAATTTTATACGGATGTTTCGGTTTTAAACGGTCGTGGTGGAGAAACTCAAAGAAAAACGATTTCGGTAAATAACCCATTATTATTAAGTGACTTAATTATATACCAAACTGATTGGGGAATATTAGGTTTAAGATTAAAGTATATTAAGAAGGATACCTCTAGTATAAGCCTTCAACTACCTATATCAAAAATTAATAGTTCGAACCAAAAAATTTGGATTAGTTCTTTGCCTAATACAAAACAAGATACAAAAAGTTTTATTGTACTTATTAAAGATCACCGAGGCCAAATTAGTTTATATGATAACGATGGGAAATTTGTAAAGACTATTAATATAGGTGATACTATTTATAATACTGATCTAATCAGTTTTAATTTTACTGATATAATTTCTTCTACAGGTATGCAGATTAAATCTGACCCAGGGATTAAATTAATTTATTTTGGGTTTTTATTTTTAATGGTAAGTAGCCTAGTTAGTTATATCTCTTTCTCAGAATTTTGGTTATTATATTTCCCCACAAAAGTTATCGCTGGTGGGAAAACAAATCGGGCAAAAGTTAAATTTAATCTTGAATTTTTAAAATTTAAGCAATCTTTTTTTTAACTAATCAATTGCAACTGGACATTTATACAAAATACCTGTATTATTAAATGCAAGGTAAAATATAATTCTGTATCTTATCGATTTTTTAGTTTTTAAATTTTTAAGTTATATAGCATATTAAAATAGTGAGGTCTAAAAGATGTTTGATCATCTTAGAGGAAATGTACTAGAATTGTTTTTCGGTGTCTATTGGATTGAAATCTTTATTTTTATTTTATTTTTGGTACTAGGCTTCGTACTAGAACAAAAATTTAATTTTAATAAGCCTAGAAAATGGTTTTTGGCCTTTAATGGCTTAGTTTGTCAAAGGGTTCTTTCAGTGTTAGCCTATTATGTACCTTATTTAGATGTAGTTAATACACATATGCCTTTAATTGCTGAAACTCACCCTTTTCTTGTAAGGATTTTTTTACCAAATTATATAGCAGAATCAGTTAATCTTATACAAAAGGTACCGTTCTTATCTTTTCTTTATCTATTGTTTGGTTATGGTGTTTTAGTACGCTATAAAATTCCTGAGGATAGGTTTGTCAGGTTCAATATTATGTATGGTATAATAATTATCTCTTTTCAAGGGATTTTCCATGAGCTATTTATTAACTTTACAAATGTGTTTGTTAAAAATCCGGCAGATAAGTCAGAGGCAGCATTGTTAGCTTTCCTTGCTTGGGTTGTTATATTTATACCTTGTTTTTTAAGAGCTCTTTTTGGTAAGTATGAAGGTAACACTTTTATGCGTGAAGCAATTGAAGTACATTTAGGTCGAGATGGTCCTGATTTTATTTGGTGGGATAGGACTAGAAAAGATCAAGCGCCAAAAAAACCTAAAAAATAACCTTATAAGATTATTTTTTAGGTTGTGAGATCAATAATTTTTGATTAAATCAAAAATTTTAATAGGCCGAGTTGGATTTGAACCAACGTAGGAAAACCAGCGGATTTACAATCCGCCCCCTTTAACCACTCGGGCATCGACCCTAACAGTCTATCATATTATAGTTTGCATACAGGAACAACTTTTTAAAAATAGATTTTAGTATATAGAAAAAGACTTGGTTGTTTTTACTCTATGTTAAGTGTATTTTAATAACCTTGTTCTTTATTTGAAAAAATGTATTATAATCCTCTTTTCCCTAGAGGGTGTTTCTATTGAACACTCTAAAATAATTATTTAAACTAATATAATATCTTATGAAATTAGCTTATTGGATGTACGCAGGTCCTGCTCATATTGGTACTCTTAGAATTGCAAGTTCTTTTAAAAATGTCCACGCTATCATGCATGCCCCTTTAGGCGACGATTATTTTAATGTTATGCGATCAATGCTAGAAAGAAAACGTGATTTTACTGCTGTAACAGCAAGTGTTGTTGATAGACATGTTTTAGCAAGGGGATCACAAGAAAAAGTTGTTAATAATATTAGTAGAAAGGATAAGGAAGAAAAACCAGATTTAGTTGTATTAACTCCTACATGTACTTCAAGTATTTTACAAGAAGATTTACAAAACTTTGTTAACCGTGCTTCAATTGAGACACAAGCTGATGTTTTACTAGCCGATGTTAATCATTACCGAGTAAATGAGATGCAAGCTGCAGATCGTACTTTAGAACAAATTGTACAATTTTATATAAAAAAAGCCCAAAAAACTAAGCAATTAGATATAACTAAAACAATAGAACCTTCAGTGAATATTATTGGCTCTTTCAATCTAGCCTTTCATAATCAACACGATATTGCTGAGCTGAAACGCCTGATGTCAGATTTAAATATAAAAATCAATAGTATTATACCAGAAGGTGCTTCAGTACAAGAATTAAAAAACTTACCTAAAGCTTGGTTTAATATAGTCCCTTATAGAGAGATTGGTTTACTAACAGCAGAATATTTAAAAGATGAATTTGATATGCCTTTTATTGATACTACTCCTATGGGAGTAGTTGAAACCGCTAATTGTATTAGAAAAATCCAATATATCCTAAATGATAACAATGCGGATGTTAATTTTGAAAAATATATTGATATACAAACACGTTTTGTTTCTCAATCAGCTTGGTTTTCTAGATCTATAGATTGCCAAAATTTAACCGGTAAAAAAGCAATAGTATTTGGGGATTCTACACATGCGGCAGCCATGACTAAAATTTTAACAAAAGAAATGGGTATCAATGTTGTTTGGGCTGGAACTTACTGCAAGTATGATAAATCTTGGTTTGAAAAAGAAGTCGGTGATTTATGTGATGAAATTGTTATAACAGATGACCACAATTTAATTGGTGATTTAATAGCTAAAGTTGAACCGGCAGTAATTTTTGGTACTCAGATGGAAAGACATGTTGCTAAACGTCTAAATATTCCATGTGGTGTTATATCAGCACCTGTTCATATACAAAATTTTCCTTTAAGTTATAGACCATTCCTTGGTTATGAAGGTGCGAACCAAATTGCAGATCTGATATATAATTCCTTCACATTAGGTATGGAAGATCATTTACTAGAAATTTTTGGTGGTCATGATACGAAAGAAGTTTTAAGTGCAGGATTGTCTGTAACTTCACAAGATTCCGAAATAAAATGGAATTTAGAATCACAAGCGGAATTAACAAAAATCCCAGGGTTTATTAGAGGTAAAATTAAACGAAATACTGAAAAGTTTGCTCAAGAACAAAAAATGGAGACTATAACATTAGAAATTATGTATGCTGCCAAAGAAGCTGCAGCTTAAACTTTTTACTAATATAATCTTCTTGACATAAATAACCTAGTATTGATATGCTGTAATGGTATATCAATCAATTACGGGACGTAGCGCAGTTTGGTAGCGTATCTGCTTTGGGAGCAGGGTGCCGCAGGTTCAAATCCTGCCGTCCCGAATACTAATAGTTAATTAGCAATTAAATGTTAGAGTTAATTGTACTTTTTGCGGAGTGGAGCAGTTTGGTAGCTCGTTGGGCTCATAACCCGAAAGTCGCAGGTTCAAATCCGGCCTCCGCTAGAATTTATATAAACTTATTAAATTTTCAGATTAAATTTTAGATTCATATAATTATGTCGCTTTATCCTAGTAAATATATGCCTGTTTTCGGTGGTAGTACAGGTGGGTGGTTACGTTCAGCAGAGTTTGAAGAAAAATATGTTATTACCTGGAATTCTACTACAGAACAATTATTTGAGATGCCAACTGCTGGTACAGCATTAATGCTCTTAGGTCAGAACTTGTTATATCTTGCTCGTAAAGAACAATGCCTTGCCCTAGGTACTCAATTACGAAAATTAAAGATAAAGGATTACAAAATTTATAGAATTTTCCCTGGTGGAGAAATACAATTCTTACATCCAAAGGATGGTGTTTTCCCTGAAACATCAAATGAAGGTAGAACTCCAGTAGGGAAAAGAGATTTCTCTATTGGTAAAAACCCTAATCCAGCTTCTATAAAATGGAAATAAGAAATCTAGTCATTTAGATTTTTAGATAATAGTTCGTCAAGTTAAATTAAATATTTAATTTTGTTTAACTTGACGAACTATTACCTTATCTTATAGACTTATACTTATGGATAGTTATAAATCTATTAGTTAATTAATAACAAGTATATTAACATAATCAATAGGAGAGATGGCAGAGATGGTCGATTGCGTCTGATTTGAAATCAGATGAACGTTTACGCGTTCCGTGGGTTCGAATCCGACTCTCTCCTTTAATTTAGTGTTCCCAACAACCCTAATAGTTAAACATTCTATTTTGTAAACAACTTGCTTAAAATTAACATATTAGTATATAATAATGTTATACATTAACATATTATTTTATTTTTATTAAGGATAACAAAGATGGCAAATACTAAATCGTCAAAAAAACGTATAAAAACTAATAAAAGAAATCGTATTCAAAATAACTCTTATAAGTCCCTTATAAAAAGTCATGAAAAAAAACATTTAAGCCTTATTAAGTCTTCTAGTGAACAAACTTCTAAAGGAGATGAAGAGACCTCTAACTCTCAGGCCTTACTTCGAGCTTCTTTTTCATCCGTTGTTAGTCAGATTGATAAGGCAGTTAAAAAAAATATTATTCATAAGAATACCGCTATTAGAAAAAAAACAAATTTATTTAAAAAAACATTTCCTACAGTAAATTAATATTTTAATTTTCATTTATTTTCAATATCCCGTTTAGATATAAAATATATATATATATATAACTTAGATATATTATGAAAGATATTTTAGAGAATAGAAAGCAAAAATTTCCGATAATTCTACCAGATTTGTCAGAAGTTCAAAGGATAAGCTTTTGTTGGTTTTTAACAGAAGGATTACCTGAAGAGTTAACAAACTGCCCTTCAATATTAAATAAAAGAAGTGGCATTGAATTAATAATTTATGGTCAAGAATATAAGATTTATTATCCTAGTTTTGCTATTTTAAATGCTCTAAAGAAAAAAGGGAATTATAACTTAAGAGTTTATGTTCTGATGTCGTTGAAAAAAAACGAAACGGTGAAAAATGGTGCGGTACAATCAGAAGACTTCTCCCCGAAAGAACGAGTATTTTTTGGGGAAATACCTCTTATGACTGAGAAAGGTACTTTTATATTTAATGGTTGCGAAAGGGTGATTGTTAGTCAAATTATTAGAAGCCCTGGTATTTATTACAAAAGAATCCAAAAAGAGAAAAAAGTTTTTTATGAAGGAACAATTATTTCAAAGCATGGTTCTTGGTTAACTTTTGAATTAGAGTATAATCTAATTTGGGTTAAATTTGATAAGCAATATAAAATCCCTATAAATTGGTTCCTAGTTGGTTTTTCTCTAGAGGAGCATGAAATCTATCAAACGCTTCAAAACTATGAATTTTTAAGGAAAAGTGTTAAATCCCTGAATTCCGTTATTTATGACAAAATGTTTCATAAGGCTACTTTTGGTAGTTATAATAAAAGTATGTTAATGTCCGTTTTTAGAATACGTGAGCTTATAAATGAACGTCTTTTAAATAAGAATTTATATGATCTTGGTGAAGTAGGTCGTATTAAACTTAATAAGAAATTGGGGATTAGTTTACCATTAAATATAAGGATTTTAACCTCTTTAGATATTCTGAAAGCTATTGATAAGTTAATTCATATTAGTTCTTATAATGAAAAGCTTGATGATATAGACAACCTAGAAAATAGAAGAGTGCGTTCAGTGGGTGAGCTCTTACAACTACAAGTACGTGTAGCCCTTAATCGACTAAGAAAAAAAATTACTACCGATGAAAAATTAACACCAGATATGTTCAGGGTTAAAAAAACAAAAAGGGGTAATATAGATAAAAAGTCTAAGGATATAAAAATTAAAGCTAACAAAAGTAAAGGCAACAAAAGTTTTGAGGAAGACATACCTTTAGAAGAGACTTTGATGCCTAATGATTTAGTAAATGCAAAAGTTTTAACTTCTGTCATAAGAGAATTTTTTGGTTTAAGTCCTCTATCACAATATTTTGATGAAATAAATGCTCTGGCGCAACTTACACATAAACGTCGAATTAGTTCTTTAGGTCCTGGGGGATTAAATAGTGAACATGTGAGTTTTGCAGCAAGAGATATTCACCCAACACAATATGGACGTTTATGCCCAATTGAAACTCCTGAAGGACAAAAAGCTGGTTTAATTGCATCATTGGCTACACATGCGAAAATTAATAATTATGGTTTCATAACAACTCCTTTTTTCCGTGTCTATAAAGGGAAAGTACTAAGAGAATTAGGGCCAATTTATTTAACTGCGGAACAAGAAACTATATATAAAGTTGCGTCTGGGGATGTTTTATTAACAAAAGATGAATTTTTCCAAACTACCTCGGTTCCTGTACGCTTCTATAATGAATTTATAATTGTTGATTCTGTTAGTGTTGATTTTATAGCGGTTTCTCCTATACAAATCATAGCAATAGGGGCTTCTCTAATACCATTTTTAGAACATGACGATGCGAATCGTGCATTAATGGGTTCAAATATGCAAAGACAAGCTGTTCCTTTACTATACCCAAAAAAACCTATTATTGGTACAGGCATCGAACACCAAATAGCAGCAGATTCACAAGTAGTAATTATAAATTTATTAAATGGAATTGTTGACTCGGTTTCAGCAGACCGTATTATAATCCTTGATACTAAAAATATTGGGAGCTCTAAAGTTTATTTTTTAGATAAATATCGTCGTTCAAACCAAGAAACTATAATTAATCAAAAACCATTAATTTGGACTGGTGAAATTGTAAAGCCTGGTCAAATTATTGCTGATGGACCTGGTACCGATGGAGGTGAACTTGCTTTAGGTCAAAATTTAACAGTTGCTTATATGCCTTGGGAAGGCTATAATTACGAGGATGCTATTTTAGTTAGTGAAAGATTAGTCCAAGAGGATCTTTTTACTTCGATCCATATAGAAAAATATGAACTTCAGCTTGTAGATGATAGTGCGAGTATAGAAGAAATAACAACATCGATTCCTAATATTGATGTAGATGCTATATGTAATTTAGATACAAATGGGATAATAAAAAAAGGAACATTTGTTAATGCTGGTGATATCTTAGTCGGCAAGATTACCCCTATAGTAGAGGATGAAGAATTACCAGAGAGTAAATTATTAAGGGCAATATTCAATATTAAATCACCAGAGCCTGAAGACACTTCTTTAAGAGTACCAAATGGTATTTCGGGTAGAGTTATTGAAATACAAACAGCTTCGCGTGAAAAAGGTGATAATTTAGCTTCTGGTGTATATGAATGGGTTTGTATCTCTATCGCACAGATAAAAAAAATTCGAATTGGTGACAAAATTTCGGGACGACACGGTAATAAGGGTGTCATTTCAAAAATAATCCCAATACACGACATGCCATTCTTGCCTGATGGCACAGTAGTAGACGTTATTTTAAATCCTTTGGGTGTTCCTTCCCGAATGAATGTAGGTCAAATTTTTGAATGTCTATTGGGCTTTGCTGGAGATTACTTAAACCGTAGGTTTAAAGTGGTTCCATTTGATGAAATGTACAGACCAAATGCTTCACGTATTTTAATAAACAAAACTTTAAAGAAAGCTGCCAAAAAGACTAATAAACCTTGGCTTTTTAATAAGTCTTCTCCGGGTAAAGTATTATTAACAGATGGTAGAACAGGTGAAATTTTTGATAATTCTATTCTTGTTGGAAAGCCTTATATTTTAAAGCTGATTCACTTAGTCGATAAAAAAATGCATGCCCGCTCAACTGGTTCCTATTCTCTAGTCACTCAGCAACCATTAGGAGGTAAATCAAAACATGGTGGACAAAGGTTTGGAGAAATGGAAGTTTGGGCTTTAGAAGCTTTTGGAGTAGCGTATACTTTGCAAGAATTACTAACTATAAAATCTGACGATATCAATGGGCGACATGAAGTGTTTAACGCTATTATTAAAGGTCATCCAATACCAGAACCAGGTGTTCCTGAATCTTTTAAAGTATTATTGAGAGAATTAAATGCTTTAGGGTTAGATATTACGACCCATCAAATTGGTAAATTAGATAATGGAGAAATGGCATCCTATAAAGTTAATTTGTTAACTCTTGTTAAATCTAAATTACTCTAAAGATTAAGTTTATTTCAAAATTATAAAAATATATATTTGTATAAAAGTATGAAAAACATGAAACAACAATTTGAGTATGTTAAAATTAATTTAGCTTCACCCGAACGCATTAAAGAGTGGGCTGAAAAAATTTTACCTAATGGAGAGATAGTTGGTGAAGTTACTGAACCTGAAACGATTAATTATCGAACTCATAAACCTGAAAAAGGTGGTTTGTTTTGTGAAAAAATCTTTGGTCCTGTTAAAAATTGGGAATGTACTTGTGGTCGTTATAAACACAAAGAACCAGATACCCTAATTTGTGAAATTTGTGGTGTAGAGTTAACAGAATCTCGAGTACGTCGACATAGAATGGGCTATATTAATTTATTATCCCCAGTTGTACATATCTGGTATTTAAAAGGTTCACCTAGTTTTTTGTCTACTATTTTAGATTCTTCAATAACTAAACTTGAAGGTATTGTTTATAATGGCAAGGAACCTGAACAAGATCAGGATGTTTCAAAATACGATGATTTTTTTTATGATACAGAAGGTGAAGGTTTTGTTTATGGTAAAAAACGTCAAGGTGCGGAAATCTTATATGATAGGTTAAAACGAATTGATTTAAAAGTAGAGATTGCAAGTAACCGTAACATAATGTTTTGTTCTAATGTTACAAAAGCAGTAGAAGACGCAATTAAAAGAATTCGTATATTTGAAAATTTCTTAACGACTAATACAAGACCAGAATGGATGGTCTTACATTTCCTTCCTGTTCTACCACCGGGTATTAGACCAATGGTAAAACTAGATAATGGAAGGTTTGCGACTTCAGATTTAAATGAACTTTACCGAAAAATCATTATTAGAAATAAAAGACTAAAACGATTATTGTCAGTACACGCACCTAGTGTTGTTATTTTAACTGAAAAACGAATGATTCAAGAGGCTGTTGATACATTAATTGATAATGGGAAACGTGGTTCCAAAGTATTAGATGCAAACAAACGCCCATTAAAATCATTAGCTGATATTATTGAAGGTAAACAAGGACGGTTTCGTCAAAATTTATTAGGTAAACGTGTAGATTATTCTGGACGTTCTGTTATTATTGTAGGACCTCAATTGGAATTAAACCAATGTGGGTTGCCCTACGAAATGGCAATCGAGTTATTTTTACCATTTATTATTTATAAATTACTTTCACAAGGTTTATCTCATTCAATAAAAAAGGCTAAAAAGATTATCTATAGTAATCAATCTTTTATTTGGTATTTAACAGAGGAAATATTAAGAAAACATCCTATTATTTTAAATAGGGCACCTACTCTTCACCGTTTAGGTGTACAAGCTTTTGATCCCGTATTAGTTAGAGGAAGAGCTATTCAGTTACACCCTCTTGTTTGCCCAGCTTTTAATGCAGATTTTGATGGTGACCAAATGGCAGTACATATTCCTCTATCTTTCGAGTCGCAATTGGAAACACGATTATGTCTTTTAGCTCCTAATAATTTTTTATCTCCCTCTACCGGCGAGCCAAATATTCAACCATCTCAGGATATGGTTTTAGGTTTTTATTACTTAACAGCACAAAATAGAATGGGGTTAAAAGGTTCAAACAATTACTTCTCTAATTTTAACGAAGTAATATCAGCCTATGAACAAAAACAACTCCAGTTACATTCTTCTATTTGGGTTAGGTGTCCAAAGGATATTACTTTAGACACTGAACTAAAATTTTTAAAGACTATTATTCTAAGGGACCAACAGACCCTTCATATATATAATAATTTACAACGTAAAGAGACAAAAGACGGACAATTATTGGTACAGTATATTCGCACTACGCCTGGCCGTATTATTTTTAACCAGTGCATTAATGATATATTAAATAAATAGGAGGTATAATAAAATGTTGAAGCAATCAAAAATATTTTCTAATAATATCATCAATAAAAAAGAGTTAAAGAAAATTATTGAGTGGGCATTTAAAAATTATGGCCAGAGAAAAGCTGCTTATTTTGTAGATCAATTAAAAGAAATAGGGTTTGAATACGCTACAAAATCTGGGATTTCTATAAGTATTGAAGATTTAAAAATCTCACCTGCTAAAAGTGCTCTGATGGAAATTGCGTCTAATGATGTTTTTTTAGCAGAATCACAAGCAAATAACGGTGAGATCACAGAAGTAGAACGCTTCCAGAGAATTATTTATATCTGGAATAGTACCAGTGAAGAGTTAAAAGATCGATTAATAGAGTTTTTTAAAAAGAATGACCCTTTGAACTCGGTTTACATTATGGCTTTTTCTGGTGCACGTGGTAATATTGCACAAGTTCGACAACTAGTAGGCATGAGAGGTTTAATGTCAGACCCAAACGGGAAAATTATTGATCGGGCTATCGGAGCAAATTTTCGAGAAGGTTTATCAATCACAGATTACATTATTTCCTCTTATGGTGCTCGGAAAGGTTTAGTTGATACAGCGATAAAAACAGCTGATTCTGGTTATTTAACAAGACGACTTGTTGAAGTTGCACAAAGTATTATAATCAGTGAATTAGATTGTAAAACTGAACGAGGTATTTTTTTAGAAGAAGATGTAGAAAAGGATGAAAAAGGATTTTTATCTCTTAAGGAACTTCTTAACGGTCGTATCATAGCATCAACAATCTTTAAACCAGGAAGTAAAGAAATTATTGCTTTAAGGAATCAGGAAATAACAGCATCTCTTATAGAGGAATTAGTTAAATCCAAAATTAATAAAGTATTAATTAGATCCCCGCTAACTTGTGAGTGTCGAAGAGCTGTTTGTCAACAATGCTATGGCTGGAATTTAGCACTAGGTACTTTAGTAGAATTAGGGGAAACAGTTGGTTTAATTGCAGCACAGTCGATTGGTGAACCTGGGACACAATTAACGATGAGAACTTTCCATACAGGAGGTATTTTTACTAGTGAGTTAATTCGCCAGGGGCGTGCTCAATGTTCTGGTTATATAAATTTTTTACCAGAGTTAAAAATTAGTCCTTATCGTACTAATTATGGTCAAGATGCTGTCGTAAGTGAAAACCAATCCTGGTTAGCAATAATCAATTATGCAAATGAGATTGTAAAAGTTCGGGTTGAGGCCCGTACGATAATCCTTGTAAATAATAATAATTATATTAAGCGTAATCAAGTATTATTCGAAGCTGCCCCGAAAATAAAAGAAATAAATTTAGCTGAGAAAGAAATTAAATATATTTGTGCGAAAGAACCAGGGGAGATATTCTTAGAAAAAGATGGCTTCCCACAAACTTCAATCACTGAAAATTTTAGTAAGCGGAGTAAAAAAAATTATATTTTTTGGGTTTTATCTGGCCAAGTTTTTAGTATTGCATTTAATACTAATCTAAGAGTAAGAAAATCAGAAAAAATTTATAAAAACCAAGCGATAGCTCAATCAAAAATGGTTACTACTGTAGGGGGATTTATTCATTTATCTAGAAATAAATTAACCCAAGAAATAAACAGTTTAAGTATACAAAATTGTTCTCATGGGCTAAATGATTTTAGGATATTTATAGAGAGAAATAATATTGAAGTTACTAAATGTAAAGTTTATTTATCTCATATACATGAAATAGTATTAAAACCGGAATTACTTAATAATCGTTTATTTTCTTTGGGTGCCTTACGCAATAAAAAATATAGAACAAAAACTGGTGGTAAATTCTATATATCAAATTTTTATAAGCCAAGCTTATTTGGTCAGCACTCAGGTAACAATTTTACTAATAAGTTAAAGTCAGGGTCAACAATTTTTTATATACCAGAAGCTTCAGTTCAAACAACTTCAAATAAAAAAGATTTCAAATTTAAAAAGGGAGATTACGTAAAAAAGGATATAGAAATTTTTCCTAACTATCTTACTAATATAGAAGGCTTTATAGATTTTGAAGTTGAAAAACGAATTAAATATATTAATATTAAGCCTGGTCAAAGGTACCTATTAGATAAAAGACCAAAATCGTCTAAAGAATTTAATGAACAGGTTTATTATCCTGGGGAATTAGTATTAGATAAATTTGAAGTTAAAGTTTTAAGTTATATAGAATTTGAAGACATTAACAATGAGATATATTTATATATCCGTCCCATAACACGTTATGAGTTTACGAATGAACGTGCAGTTAAAATTTTTGAATCAAACTGTTTTGCGCCTCTAGATTTATTAGTTGAAAATTTTAATTTACAAGTTGCATCTGGGCAACAAATTAAAATTGATTCTCCAATACAATTTGTGGATTCTCCATTAACGATTGGTTATTCGCTTCAGTCAAATGACACAGAATTAATTTTTGAGTATAAAGGACCAGAAAAAAAGAATTCTTATGGTCAAGTTAATTTAATTTATTCACAAACTTTTCTTTTTGATTCCGTAATACCAAAAGAAATAAAGAAAACCGATGTATCTTTGAATTTATTTGTAGAGGAAAAACAATTTATTGACCCTTATACGGTTGTTGGTTCGTTTGATACTATATTCCCATTTGATAATTTTGTTCACAGTGTCAAAATCAAACGTAATAATATAAAGTCTAATATTTTATTAACAACCAAATCGGATTATGAAGAGATTTTTCTAGACAGTTTTACTCATAATTATAAACAAAACCAATTTTTAAAAGTAAATAAACTTTTTAATAATAATGTTCTTATTAAAAATTCGGGTTTAATGGAGAAAGTGTCAGGTAATAAAATTACTTTACATTTAGGTCAACCTTATTTTTTCTCTACAGGAGCGTTAATCCGAAAAATTCCTGGTGATTATATTAAAGGACAAGAAAATTTTGGGCAATTAGTATATGAGCGATTAAAAACTGGTGATATAGTGCAAGGTTTACCAAAAATCGATAATATTTTAGAGGCCCGTAAGCCTAAAACTGAGGCTCTGCTTGCAACCAGACAAGGCTTTATTAAATCAATAAAATATACTTCTAATCTCATTTTAATTAGTACAGTACCCTCTAAAAGTTATGATTATTATATAGCGTCACGTTCTGAAAGATTATTAGTTAAAAATTATGAATCTATATGTGTAGGACAACCATTAACTGAAGGTCCTTTAAACCCTCACACTCTTCTTCACGTATATTTCCGATATTTTTGTTCTTTAGGGACATTATCTATTTATGAGTCAGCTTACCGAAGTTTGAAAAAATTACAAACGTTATTATTGACGTCTGTTCAAGCCATATATATTTCGCAAGGGGTTATAATTTCAGGTAAGCATGTAGAGTTAATTGTTAGAGAAATGACCCATAAAGTTTATATAGAATATCCAGGAAAAACTAATTTCTTACCTGGTGATATTATAGATTTAGATCAGGCCCAATATATTAATCTTTGTATTAAAAATAATAATAAGCTTGGGTTCCGTCCCATTTTATTAGGGATTACAAAATCTTCTTTAAAAACCGATGGGTTTTTGGCTGCAGCAAGTTTCCAAGAAACAACTCGAGTTTTAACAAGAGCAGCTATCCAAGGTAAAACCGACTGGCTTAGAGGCTTAAAAGAGAATGCTATAACAGGTCGATTAATACCAGCAGGTACAGGGTTCTATGCTAACCAGGATATTACTTTTAATAAAGTTTTATTACCAGAAAACCTAATAACGAAAAAAGATAATTTAAGTTTGAAAAAACAATTAAAATCGAAACAAACAAAATTAAAAAAATTAATAAAATTTAAGTACAATAATTAAATATATTTTCTTTTTGCTTTGATTTATACTTAAATAATTAAAAGTCTGCTATACTAGTTATCATATAAATGAATAAAAAAATAATTATTATTTAAGGAAAATGTTTTAAGTAAAAGAGTTAGGTATAAAATATTTAAAAATAAAAAGGATTATTATTTCTATGGCTAAAATTGAATTGGCTCAACTTTTAGATGCAGGTGTACATTTTGGACATAAAGCTCACCGATGGAATCCAAAAATGTTTCCCTACATCTATGCAGAACGTAATGGCATACATATTTTAGATTTGATTCAGACAACAGAATTTTTAAAGCGAGCTTGCGATTTTAGTAAAAAAGCATCGGCAAAAAATCAAACTTTTTTATTTGTTGGAACAAAAAAACAAGCGTCTTCTTTAATTGCTATTGAAGCTCAGAAATGTGGGGCATTTTATGTAAATCATCGTTGGTTAGGTGGGATGTTAACAAATTGGGTAACTATAAAAGGTCGAATTGATCGTTTAAATCAATTAGAAGAACAAGAAAAATTAAATTCGTTTAATAATCTACCTAAAAAAGAAGCATCAAATTTGAAAAAAGAATTAGAAAAACTTAAAAAATATTTTAATGGAGTGAAGGGAATGAAAAAAATCCCTGATATTTTAGTAATAATTGATCAAAAACGTGAAATTATTGCTATTCAAGAAGCACTTTCTTTAGATATTCCTATTATTTCAATTCTTGATACAAATTGTGACCCAAATTTAGCTACAATACCAATCCCTGGTAATGATGATTCTATTAGATCAATAAAATATATTATTAAAAATATAGCAGATAGTATTTGTTTAGGGCAACAAAATTCCCTTAAAATTTAGGAAATAAGGACAAAAGTTAATAAAAACATTAAAAATTAGGATAAAATATTATTATGACTTTAGAAATTAGTTCAGCACTTGTTAAAGAATTGCGACAAAAAACTGGTGCTGGTATGATGAATTGTAAAAAAGCTCTTCAAGAAACAAATGGTGATTTTGAAGAAGCTATTAAAACTTTACGTCAGAAAGGTTTAGCTGCTGCCGATAAGAAAGTTGATAGAAAAACTATTGAAGGGGTTGTAAATAGTTATATCCATGCTGGTGGGAAAATTGGTGTTTTAGTTGAAGTTAATTGTGAAACAGATTTTGTTGCACGTCGTGAAGAATTTCAAGAGTTAGTTCAAAATATCGCAATGCAAATTGCAGCTTCTCCTGATGTTCTTTATGTCAATACTACTGAAATACCAAAAGAACTTTTCCTTGCCGAACAAGAAATTGAATCGGAAAAACAAGATTTAATTAATAAACCTGATGAAATTAAAGAAAAAATTGTTTTAGGGCGAATTGAAAAAACTTTGAAAAATTTAAGTTTACTTGACCAAGCATTTATTAGAGATTCAAATATTACAATTGATGAATTAATAAAGGAAAAAATCACTCTATTTGGTGAAAACATTAAAATTAAAAGATTTACTCGTTACACACTAGGAAGCTAAGATCGTGACTTCGTATTTAAAATTTCAAAGGTTATTTCATAAAATAACTAGTTAGGTAAACTTTTAGGTTTCAAAAGAATTAAGTTGATTATTAGATAAATATTAGTTGAAAAACAATATTTATATATTTTTAAAGTCTAAATTAGTCATTACATGATAGAAAAGTTTTCTATCTAAAATTTTTCTTTTTTAAGTATTTTAAACTATAATTATTTTAATTTTGGTTTCATAGCATTCATCTGTATGCGTATTTTTGCATAAGGTGTTATAATTTATCTCTTTACTAAAATTAAATATGAATATTCTGGAAAGTACTAATTTTATTCATTTGAACTCATTAATCTTTTTATCAGATATCGAAGTTGGAAAACATCTCTACTGGGAATTAAATGATATTACTTTTCATGGCCAAGTATTAATCGTTAGTTCTTTCGTAATATTATTAACACTTTTATTTTCATTTTTAGGAACTTCAAACAAGAATATAGTTCCTAATGGGTGGCAAAATTTTATGGAATCAGTTGTTGAGTTTATTAAAGATATTGCTCAAAACCAACTTGGTGAAACAGCTTACCGACCATGGTTACCGTTTATTGGTACTTTATTTTTATTTATTTTTGGCTGCAATTGGGCAGGTGCCATAATTCCTTGGAAGTTAATAAAACTTTCTGAAGGTGAATTTGGAGCTCCAACAAATGATATAAATACAACAGTAGCGTTAGCTTTATTAACATCATTTATGTATTTTTATGCAGGACTAAGTACAAAAGGATTCGGATATTTTAAACGATATATAGAACCTACACCTCTTTTATTACCAATTAATATTTTAGAGGATTTTACAAAGCCTCTTTCATTAAGTTTCCGACTATTTGGTAATGTCTTAGCAGACGAATTAACTGTTTCTGTTTTAGCTTTATTAGTTCCTTTGATTGTACCTTTACCGGTAATGCTTTTAGGTGTATTTGCTAGTTCAGTTCAAGCCCTAATTTTCTCAACTCTTGCTGGTGCCTACATTGCTGAGGCTGTTGAAGGACATTAATTCTAATTAAGTATTATATTAGTATTTTTAATATTTAAAGGAATCTATTAGAAATTTGTTAATTTTTTCTTATCTAACCCATGAATAAATTATATGGATTCAATTGTTTCTGCTGCATCCGTTATAGCTGCTGGTCTTGCTGTTGGTTTAGCTGCGATTGGGCCTGGAATCGGTCAAGGTACTGCCGCTGGTCAAGCTGTTGAAGGTATTGCTCGTCAACCAGAAGCAGAAAATAAAATCCGTGGTACTTTACTTTTAAGTTTCGCCTTCATGGAAGCGTTAACAATTTATGGGCTAGTTGTAGCTTTAGCTTTATTATTTGCAAACCCATTTACTGGTTAATAAACCATAGCTAAGACGTTTTTAATTTAATATATAATTATAAACGTCTTGGCTATTATTATCAATCAGTTATCCTTTCCCCACAAAAATTTTATTTTTAATACTAAAACTAAAAGATGTTTTATAACTATAACTCCATTTTAATAATAGGGACCGAAAAAACTGGAGGGCTATTCGATTTTGATGGTACATTACCAATTATAGCATTACAATTTGTAATTTTTATGTTCATTTTAAATTTTATCTTATATACGCCTCTCTTAGATACTATTGATGAGCGAAACCTTTATATTAAAAAAAGTTTAGATGAAGCTACAAGTGTGCTAACAAAATCTAACCAATTAAATGTAAAATACGAAGCTAAGACATCAAAAGCGCGTAAAGCAGCTAAATTAGATTTATTAACTTACCAAAAGTTATATAAGGATATTTTAGAAGAAAAAATGAAATCTTCTCAACTTTTTATTGATAAATTTTTAATTGAAACAACTGAAAATTTTGAAAATAACAAGGATAGTATATTAACGAGCTTCGATAATGAAATTGACTCTTTAAGTAGCCAAATTATGACGAAGCTTCTTACTTAAATAAAATTTTATTTTTAAGAATAAATAGCGCCTATGAAAATTTACAAATATTAATTAATTAATAAAAAAATGAAAAGTTATCTAGAGTACTTTGCATCAAGTGAAAATTTTGGAGTAGCATTAAATACGGATATATTTGAAACAAACATTATAAATATAATCTTGTTACTAGTAATCCTTTTTGTTGTGATAAAAAACTTTTTAACAGAAAATCTTACAGCGCGTAAAAAAAAGATCGTAGACGATATACAAAATGCTGAAACCCGTTTAGCAGATTCTAACAAGCGTTATACTGAAGCTAAAAAACAATGGGCACAGATGGATATCATCATTAAAGAGATAAATCACCAAATGGAAGTTACAAAACAAAATGTTTTAAAACTTAAATGGGATCAAGGAAAAGAGGATCTTTCTAAAAAGTTTACAACAGCAATAGCAGTTTTACGTAATAGAGAGAATAAAATTTTTAATGATGTTATTAAGGAAGTTTCGAAAAAAGCATTAAACCGTGTTATTTTTAAACTTCAAAAACAATTAGGAAAAGCGGAACAATCTGCTATTGTAAATCGGAAAATAACGCAATTAGGAGACTAAAAATGGCTAACACAATGTTTGGTTCAAAAATAGCAAATCCGTATTCAGAAGCTTTATTACAATTAGGCTTAAATTTGTATTTAAAAGAAGAGAATGCTGATACTCAAGTTTTCTTTCAAATTATTTTTGATATGGAGAATTTATTAACAGTATTAAAATTAACTCCAGTATTAGGAAAATATTTAGCTAATCCTTTGATTCTGGATAAAGATAAAAAAAATGTTTTAGAAAAGTGTTTACCAAAACAAACAAGTTCCACAACAAAAAATTTTTTAATGCTTTTGGTAGATAAAAAAAGGATAGGTTTTCTTCAAATTATTATCCAAACTTTTTTGAATAAAGCCTATGATTTTGTTTGTCTTAAATTTGTTGAAGTTTATTCTGCTTCTCCCTTAAGTAAGGAGCAACAATCAGAACTTAAAGAAAAACTTAAAATATTACTAGGTCCTGAGTTTACAACTTCTAAAGTTTACTATTCTAAGATCAATATCACATTCCGTATAGATAAAGAAATTTTAGGTGGCTTTATTATTAAAGTTGATTCTAAAATTATTGATTTAAGTTTACGTGGTGAACTAGAAAGCTTGGCGAAACAAATGGAAGTAAGTTTATTAAATTAAAATTTCTAGTACTGATTTTCGTAAAAGCGTTTTGATAGTTTTTGCTATAACTACATTAAAATATAAAATTGTTCTATTCTATTTTTTCTATAATTTAAAGTTGTTATTCAAGGAAGAAAAAAAATTGATTATCTTATGACAAATCCTAATGAAATAAGTAATATTATCAGAAAACAGATTGAAGATTATAGTACCGATTTAAATGTTGATATTATTGGAACTGTATTACAGGTTGGGGATGGTATTGCTCGTGTTTATGGATTAGATGAGGTAATGGCTGGTGAATTACTAGAATTTGATGAAGGTACAATTGGGATCGCATTAAACCTAGAGAATGACAATGTTGGTGCCGTTCTTATGGGTGATGGCCGAGAAATTTTAGAAGGAAGTACAGTAAAAGCAACAGGTCGAATTGCTCAAATCCCGGTAGGTGACAGTTTATTAGGTCGAGTTTTAGATCCTTTAGCTATACCAATTGATGGTAAAGGTGAAGCAGCTTCAACAGAAACACGTCTTATTGAATCAATGGCTCCTGGTATTATTAGTAGAAAATCTGTTTGTGAGCCATTACAAACTGGTATTACTGCCATTGATGCTATGATTCCAATTGGTAGAGGCCAACGTGAATTAATTATTGGTGATAGACAAACTGGTAAAACTTCGATTGCCTTAGATACAATTATTAATCAAAGAGGACAAGATGTTGTTTGTGTTTATGTTGCAATTGGCCAAAAAGCCTCTTCTGTTGCACAAGCTGTAACTAATTTACAAGAAAGAGAAGCCTTAGATTATACTGTAATTGTTGCTGCGAATGCAGATCAACCTGCAACACTACAATATATTGCGCCTTATACGGGTGCAGCAATTGCTGAATACTTTATGTACACTGGTAAGCATACTTTAGTAGTATACGATGATTTATCAAAACAAGCATCAGCATACCGTCAAATGTCTTTATTACTACGTCGCCCACCTGGTCGAGAAGCTTACCCAGGAGATGTTTTTTATTTACATTCACGTTTATTAGAGCGTGCAGCAAAATTAAATGATGTACTTGGTGGTGGTAGTATGACTGCATTACCAATTATTGAAACACAAGCTGGTGATGTTTCTGCGTATATCCCTACTAATGTAATTTCAATTACTGATGGCCAAATCTTTTTATCAGGTGACCTATTTAATGCTGGTTTACGTCCTGCAATCAATGTTGGTATTTCAGTATCTCGAGTAGGTTCTGCAGCACAAATAAAAGCTATGAAACAGGTTGCCGGTAAGCTAAAATTAGAATTAGCACAATTTGATGAGCTTGAAGCATTCTCGCAATTCGCTTCAGATTTAGATAAGGCAACACAAGCCCAACTAGCTCGAGGACAACGATTAAGAGAAATTTTAAAACAAGCGCAAAATTCACCAATTCCTGTAGCTGAACAAGTAGCTATTATATATATTGGTACGAATGGATTTTTAGATGATTTAGAAATTAGTGAAATTGCCCCTTATATCAAAAGTCTTCGTGAGTATATAGCAAATTCTAAACCGGAATATCTAGAAATTGTGAATTCTTCAAAACAATTAACTAGTGAAGCTGAAACAATTTTAAAAAGTGCAATAGATGACGTAAAAAAAACTTTTAAAATTTAAGATTATTAGACTTTAAACTCTTAAAAAGAGTTTAAAGTCTAATAATCTTAAATTTTAAAAGTTTTTTATTTATTTTTAGAATAAACCTAATGTTATTGCTTTACTAATTGGTAAACAAGCTCCAATTCCTAACCATATAGCAACAAATGTTCCTACTAAAAAGACAGTTGAAGCTACTGGTCTTCTAAATGGGTTTTGGAATTTATTAACATTCTCGATAAAAGGTACTGTTATTAAGCCTAATGGCACAGCAGCCATAGCTAAAACACCTAATAATTTATTTGGTAGTACACGTAATAAGTTAAACGTTGGGAAAAAATACCATTCAGGTAAAATTTCTAAAGGAGTTGCGAATGGGTTAGCTTTTTCACCTAAAGCTGAAGGTTCCATTACAGCTAAACCAATAACTAATACAAAAGTCCCTAAAATACAAATAGGAAACATATAAAAAATATCATTTGGCCAAGCAGGTTCACCATAATAATTGTGGCCCATTCCTTTTGCTAATTTAGCACGTAATTTCGGATCTGTTAAATCCGGTTTTTTTAAGATTGACATAATATCTCCTATTATTATTATATTTATATATATTAAAAACTAAAACCTTATTTCTTTAATAAATTATATTAAATCAAATACTATTTTTCTTAGGTTTATAATGGTCCTGAAATACCTTGTTTTCTTATCATTAAGAAATGTGTAATCATTAGGGCAGCTGCTATTAACGGTAAAACAAAAGTATGTGCACTATAAAAACGTGTTAATGTATTTTGTCCTACACTAACCCCACCACGTAATAGTTGAACTATTGGAGGTCCAACAATAGGGACAGCCTCAGGTACTCCTGTTACAATTTTACATGCCCAAAATCCCACTTGGTCCCATGGTAGTGAATAGCCTGTAACACCAAAAGATACTGTTGTAACTGCTAGAGTTACTCCTGTAACCCATGTTAATTCACGAGGTTTTTTGAACCCTCCAGTTAAATAAACTCGGAAAACGTGTAAAATTAACATAAGTACCATCATACTTGCAGACCAGCGATGAATAGATCGAATTAACCACCCAAAGTTTACTTCAGTCATAATATATTCAACCGAAGAAAAAGCTTCACTAATACTAGGTCTGTAATAGAATGTCATTGCAAACCCTGTTGCAACTTGAACTAGGAAACATGTAAAAACAATACCCCCAAAGCAATAAAAAATATTAACAT